TGATTACTATCCTCAAACCTTGTTGCCGTTATGTTTCATCGGAATAGAGGTGAGTCGAACACCTAAGGGTCTCCCCGAACAATTAGCAATCGTCTTAACTTTCCAATGTAAACTATTCCTTACTCTTAAAGTTTTTATTTAAGAAAATTTTACCTCTTATTTCTCTTTACATTTTTCTTGCTTAACCTCTTTTAAGTTTATAATTGTTTAGTTTAAGGTTATAAACTGGCGGTAGTGTACTACCTTTATTTTTTTTAAAGAGGAGAGGTAGATAATTAATAGTCTTTGTCAGAATCGAACTGACACTACCTACGTGAAGGGTAGACGTACGACCGTTATACTAAAAGACCTTTAGCGACATCAGGAATTGAACCTAATCTAATAACTCATGAGGTTACTGTGCAAACCTTTACACTATATCGCTTGTTTTTTTCCTCTTTTAGTTTTTTGATTGTTATCACAAATTCTCTTTCGGATTCGAACCAAAATTCACACTTTAGAAGAATGTTGTTCTACCATTGAACTAAGAGAACTTTAAAACACTTGGCTATATAACTTGATAATCAAACCTTCGCAAAATTAGCAAGGACTGCTAAGTCAAGCTTTCCTATAATAAAGTTTAAAATAAGATAAAAGCATTTATTGATTTTGAGGCTAAGGTAGAGCTTTATTTCTTCTATTAATTAAAGAGATTATTTTATTACGAGTAATCAGATTCGAACTGATGATATCTACTTGGAAGGTAGAGGCTATACCAACTTAACTATACTCGTTTTTAACTTTTCGAGCCCTTCCAGATTCGAACTGGGACACCCCTAATTGACAATTAGGTACTCTACCAATTAAGCTAAGGGCTCTTTATTTTGCATTTTAAGAGGGAAAAAGAGAGAAGGTTATAAAGGTAAATAATAAACATTTTATGTTTATGCATACCAAAATTTTAACAAGAAAGACACTCTTTTTTAATTTTTTTGTTACTCTTTTACATTTTTTTGATTGTTAATAATTTTATTAAGTTAATAAATACTTAAAGGTAAAGAATAAGCTTACTAAAAGTAGTAGATATTATAATAATTAATTTTAAATTAAGATTATATATTTAATACGTTAGACACTATCATTACTCTTCTTTAATTGTTTATTATATGTTAGCAGCAGCAAAATATATTGGAGCAGGTTTAGCATGTTCAGGATTAATCGGAGCCGGAGCTGGTATCGGTTTAATTTTTTCATCTTTAATTGCATCTACAGCAAGAAACCCTCAAATCAAAGGACAATTATTTAGTTATGCAATTTTAGGATTCGCTCTAGCCGAAGCAACTGGATTATTCTCATTAATGATTGGATTCTTATTACTTTACTCTTAATTAATAAGATGAGTAAATAAATACCATATTTAAACTATGTTTTTATATAAAACCCTATCTTTAGATAAAATATTTAATATTTAATGATGAGATTCTCTAAAAGGAGAATATTCTTATTAGTTTAATGGAATATTAAACACGAGCAAAATAACATTAAATGGACAATATAAATAATCAATTACCTAACTTAGATAATTTAACTATACATCAACCTATTACAGAAAATGATGGATTTATAACTTATTTTAAACAACTTAGAGGAACAGATCTCTGTTCTAAAATATTTAGAAAATATCTATTTAAGTAAATCCCCTAAACCGGAAGTTGTAAAAGGATTAGTTATTGATAAGATTAGTAAACATAAACACGGTAAATACATAAAATTCTTTATTAGTAACATAGATGAATTCAATTTCAGTAACTTACTTAATGTTTTATATAACTTACTTCATCATAACAGTAGATATAAAAGTTTTAGTAGAAATAAAATCTTAGACCTTAAATCAAGATCTGGAAGTAAATCTGTATTAATAAGTAAAGATAATCGAATTAGTAACATAACAAGCAAAGATGAGTTTACCAGAACCATTAAGCGTAACATTTTAGAATCTGGTAATTTAACCTATCAATACCCTCAATTAGAAATAATTGTGTGGAAAGAGAGATTTAAACCAATTAATAGAGAAGGTGTTAAATCCTTATTCAACAAGTACTTTAAGTTCTTAGTTAAATCTAAAATTAAATTAATCTTTGCCCACAACCCTCACAGCAGTGGTAGGTGGATTTGATGGTTACTTTATAACTAAATACCTTTATCATTATACAAAAGACCCTGAATTAGTTGATCTTATGATCGATGAAAGTAACAAGTTTATCAAGATTACTTTATCAGAATGTTATAAATCTAAAGATAAAATCAATAGAAGGGAACTTTTCACATTCAAGGACTCGATGAGGTTATTAGGAGGGGTTAGTCTAAACACTCTTTGCAAGATTTATGGAGTGCAACAGAAATTGTGTGAATATAAACCGATCTGGAATACGTTAAGTTTATTTTTAGAGACCAATAAAGATAGTTACTTGGAATGGAAAGCTTATGCTGAGCAAGATAGTAAAAGTCTTTACGAAGCTATAGTTAAAGCACAAGTGATTTATAAAGAAAGATTCGAAGTAGATGTAACCGATAGCGTGAGTGCAAGCCAATTAGCCTTTAAATTGTTTACTAGTAAATACTGTCCAATTAAATTACCTAACATTAAGAGAGCTGATGATGACTTCTTAAGAAGAGCTTATTTCGGTGGAGCTGTAGACTACTATAAAGCATCATTTGTAAGAGGTATCAATAAACTTTTCCATTATGATGTAGTTAGCTTATACCCCTATGCTATGTTAAAGTCAATGCCTATTAGTATAATAGAGAGAATTGATAAGCTAACCACTTTATATAACTTCTTTGGTTTTGTTGAGTGTGAAGTTTCTTGTAAGGCTGATAGAGTTAAAGTTCCTGTGCTACCACATCGAATTAATAATAAGAATGTTTACGGTCATGGTACTTGGTCAGGTGTCTATTTCAGTGAGGAAATCAGAGCTTGTCTAAAGTTAGGGTACGAATAAAAATTTAAGAAAGCTATCAGATTTGGTCAATATGAAATCTTTAATAAATATATTGAGGAATTCTTTAAAGATAAAGCTGCTTACCCTCCCCTTAAGGGAAAGGTGATCCGAGAAGAGATATAGCTAAGTTGATGTTGAATTCAAATAAATTACCTAAATTTGTTGCGTCATAGTTCGATATAAGAACAGGAATTTGTCTCCCATTTAAATTTATAGTTTCGATATCTACAGTTGCAAATTGTTTAAATTTTCTGTTGTTATTTTCCATTTGTATTTTGTATAGCTATAGTATAACGTATTTTTATTCTAATTAGTAGAAAGAGGAATACTCAAACTCTTTTATGTGAAAGGGATTTGATTATAGATAAGGTTAAACTGATAATAAAATATAATCAGCTGGTTAAGCTACCTTGTTAACAAATTCATCTAGATGTTTAAGACAAATCCCGATATTTTAACTTGTGTAATATCTGGGTTTCTTTGATAACATCTCATACATAGTGTATAAGCTCTGAACATTATAATACCAAGTTTATCACCATTTCTTAATTCCCTACGGCTAGCGGGGTGAGATTTAATGAAAGTAGTAAAATTATCTAAGAATGCCTCCATTAACAACCCTTTACTTAATTTAAGATCAGTTAACTGAGGATGATTTTCATCTTTTACGACAAATTCCTGAATAACTTTATTTTGTTGTACGAGATAACCTATTAATAATTTGAAAAAGATCTGAGGATTATCAATGAAAATAGAATCGGTACGTAGTTCAGTTCTAATTCTCATATATTTTAAATCCAGTATTGTTTTACTTAAATGTGAGAATAATAATAATATTCGAAAGAATCGATGGTTAGCTTTAGTAGATCTCTTCCAACCTTTTCCAATCCCTCTTCCTTATTTAGAGTAAAAAGGAGAAAGGACATATTTATTACCAACACAGCTATAATTGAATTGAGGGGTAGAGCTCTATAAAAAGTTACTGTAAGGAAAGGGGATCTATATTATGTAACTTAATTTTTATAAAAGAATAAGAAAATTAGAAGCTTAAAAAGTAAAAAGTAAGTGATTCTTTTTATTATCTTTGGTCCTTTCCCTAATTCACAAGCAAGGCTTAAGTATTGGATACAAAACCTTGTTCCCCTCAAAATAACCTCTTTTTTAAAGAGGGAAGAAATAGGAGCATAGGGGTAGAGCCCTATAAAAGAAGAAGCAAGATGTAGAGGTAATGTAGTCTCAGTACTACCCTTAAACCAGCTCCCTTTAATGGAGGGAGGGAGAGGGTAGAATAATCAGAAAACCTAATAATTTAAATTAGAATGATTTTTATAAGTATTTTAATTATCATAGTGGCAATAGCTTTGCCTTCTTTAAAACAAAATCTTTCTCCAATTTTATTACTTAGAATAAGTACTATAATAATGATTTATGCCGGAGCAATATCTTTAAATGCTCTATATATTCAGTCAATTGGATCAGGTATAGGTATTTATAGTGGTTTATTCCATGTAAGTTCTCTTACACAACAATTAGATACCTTTTTATTAATCTTAGGTTCTTTAATTTTAATTCCGAGACCCGGTGTATATGAATATATACAAAGTGATAAATTAACTAAAGAAGTAAGTACAGGGTTAATAGTGGATAATTACACCTATAATAAAGATAATATATATCCAAGTATGTCTAATACTGATTTAGGATCTGGTTTAGGTGGAAAATATTCTATAATTATTTTATTTACTAGTTTAGGTTCTTTATTATTAATGTCATCCTCAGATTTATTAAGTATGTATTTAAGTATTGAATTACAATCTTTTGGTTTATATATCTTAGCAACTTTATTTAGAGATAATAAATTAGCAAGCAATGCTGGGTTAAAATATTTTTTATTAGGAGGTTTAAGTTCTTGTATAATTTTATTAGGTTCAGCCATTGTATATTCATATACAGGTTTAAGTAATTTAGAATCAATATATAGTTTACTTTCAGTAAGTAATAGCTCAAGCTTAACTATTAATAATTTAACCACATCTTCACTCTTATCTTGGTCTCAAGATTTAACTTTTATTACACTTAATCAAGGTGTAACATTAGGTTTTATTTTAATTCTTATAGGATTTTTATTTAAAATTAGTGCAGCTCCTTTACACAATTGGGCTCCAGATGTATATGATGATAGTCCTACTATAGTAACAATTTGGTTAACTATTATACCTAAATTAGCTATTCTAATTTTCTTATTGGAATTAATAGTTAGTGGCTTAGGGTATAATACCTCAACATCTTATGCATTCGCTGATCTTGTACTTGATAAGTCTCAAGCCCTAGACTTTGTTGGCCTTACAGAAGGTGGTGCGGATAAAGTTACAACTATTACTGACTTCTTCAATAATTTATTATTGGTTTCCTCTTTATTATCTTTACTCTTAGGAAGTATAGTAGGATTAGCTCAATCAAGGATAAAAAGATTATTAGCTTATAGTACGATTTCACATATAGGATTTATCTTATTAGCTTTAGCTGTAAACACTGAACAATCTGTAGAATCTTTTATCTTTTATATTATTCAATATTCTTTAACTAATTTAGATGTTTTCTTAATTATTCTAGCTTTTGGTTATTTATTGAGTAATAATAAAGTTGCCTTTACAAATAGAAATAAAGCCGCAGGTCTAACCTCTCTACAGGTAAGGGAGGAAGGTATTGAGACTAGCGATATAAGATTTATAAGTGAATTAAAAGGTCAATTTAATAACAATCCGTTGTTAAGTATAAGTTTAAGTGTTTGTTTATTTTCTTTAGCAGGAATACCGCCATTAATGGGATTCTTTTCAAAACAGTTAGTTCTTTATTCGGCTTTACAAAACGGATATTACTTCATTAGTCTAGTTGCTATTTTAGTTAGTGTAATTAGTGCTTCTTATTATTTGAAAATAGTTAGAATTTTATTTTCTGATAGTAATATTAATCAAACTCAAATATTAGACTTACAAACTTCAACTAATGGCTCAAAAGTAAAAGAACAATATTTTATAAGTAATACACACAGTTTCTTAATAAGTATATTAACTTTAGCTATCTTATTCTTTATCTTTAAACCTTCATTAATTTTAAACAGTACTCAATTATTATCTTTAACTTTATTCCATTGTTAATGAAAGTTAATAATTTATTTATTTTATTTTTATTTGTGCCTATCTTAGCTCTGGTTTTACTGGCTCTTACTTTACTATTAGCTCCTAGTAGACCGGATGAAGCTAAATCTGGCCCTTATGAATGTGGATTTAGTCCTGTTTATGGTCAAACTAGAACCAACTTTTCTATACATTTTTATATTGTTGCTATGTTATTCTTAGTTTTTGACTTAGAAATTTTATTACTCTTTCCAATAGCTTCTACTTTATACCAAGTAAATATATTCGGATTCTCAATTGCTTTAATTTTCTTTATTGTTTTAACTATTGGTTTCGTGTTAGAAATTGGTTCTGGTGCTATCTCTTTAATTGATCAAAAAACCGGATTACCAATCCTTACGGATCACTCAAGTAAATAATTTTATTTTATAACCAAACCCTTTATTTTTAATTATATAAAATCAAGCCCTTTCTCCTATTTATCCTCCATTCTTTAACCTAAAAGATTTCCTTACCTTAAGATTAAAAGAGGAAAGAGGTAAATTTTGGTTATAAAGATATTCAAGTCAATGCTCATCTTCTCAATCCTTCCCTTAACCTCCACCAGCTTTATTAGGTTTCTTAACTAAATTAATGACTAAGTGTTAAGGTCTAAACACCAGCTTAGTTTAAATAAGCTTAGGAGGTGGGGTCCAGTCCCATTACATCCCTTAAGGGAGGGGAGTGAAGGGGGGAGAGATAGTCTAGCTTTAAAATAAATTAATTAGGAGCGGGGTTTTGAAGTGTTTTACCCTTCCCAGCTTTACCCCTGTAGGCCAAGCAAAAGGGGCTGGTAAAAGCTGGGGTAAAGGGAGAGGTTCGATTCCTCTACTTCTTTGATTTTAAGTTAAAGTTACTTAAGTTTAAATTAAACAGTAGCTTAATTTAAGAGATTTGTTAAAGTTAAATCTTATTTGTAGTGTTAAAGATTAATTTAATCTTTTTATAAAAAGTGTATTAAAATACTTAAATCTTTTACTTAAGTAAATAATACTAGTCTTGTTTAAAATTTAAATGATTATAAATTAGTGATTTATAGTTATTTATAGTTTACTAAGTAAAATTACACTATTTAAAAATGTAAAAGTAATAAAAATAAGAGAGAATAAATTAAATATAAATAAAAATGTTACAAAGTCTTTTATCAATATTAGGAATAATAACTCCAATTTATAACGATGCCCCAGAACCATGGCAAATAGGTTTCCAAGATAGTGCAGCTCCAGGTTTTACAGGTATAGTAGAATTACATAATACAATCTTTTTCTATTTAGTTGTAATATGTGTGTCAGTATTTTGGTTAATAGGATCAATTATGTATTACTACAATAGTAAATCAAATCCAATTGTACATAAATATCTTAATCACGGAACTTTAATTGAATTAATTTGGACAATTACACCAGCCTTAATCTTAATAGCTATCGCTTTCCCTTCATTTAGATTATTATATTTATTAGATGAAGTAATCTCACCAACAATAACAATCAAAGTAACAGGTCATCAATGGTACTGGAGCTTTGAATATAGTGATTATGTGACAGAAAGTGGAGATCCGATAGAATTTGATTCATATATGATACCTGAATCAGATTTAGAATTAGGACAATTAAGATTATTAGATGTAGATAACAGAGTGGTTATACCTGTTGATACACACGTTAGATTAATTGTTACAGCTGCAGATGTTATCCACGATTACGCTGTTCCTTCTTTAGGTATTAAAATTGATGCTTGCCCAGGTAGATTAAATCAAGCAAGTCTTCTTACTGAAAGAACTGGGGTATTCTATGGACAATGTTCTGAAATTTGTGGAGTATACCACGGGTTTATGCCTACAGCCATTGAAGCAGTATCTGTACAAGATTATCTAAGTTTTTTAGATTCTCTTTAATTATTTGTTCTTAAATTAATTAATAAAAATATCTAATTATAATTATAATAATTATAACCCTTTCACTAATATCTTGTTATTTCCATTACCACCTTACTTTACCTTTATACCTGCTCCCCTTAATGGAGCCTTTCATTTGCAGAGAACTATTAAATTCATTAGATATCGATATCTTAAAGATTAAGATTTTATTGGATAACCACCATAAATTTATTAGTATAGAGTATCAGAATCTTAGATTCCTAGACAGTTGTAGATTGAGTGGTGGTCAGAGTTTAAAGAATAGATGTAAGATATGGAAAGTAGACTCACCTAAATTAGAAAGTAAAGAATTATGGTTTCAGAAAGAGATTCTATTAGAAGAAAATAAAGAAGAATATCTTAAATTATTAAGATATGCTCAAATAGATTCATTAAGTTTATATCAATTCATTTATAAGGCTACTCTTCATTACAGAACTTTATTTGATATCGATTTCTTAAGTAAGGTGAGTACAGCAAGTTTAAATTTTATAATTTGGAGTCAAACTATAGGATTGAAAGGAAGAAATATTGCATTACCCTTAATAACGGATAAATTTACTAGAGCAGGAGATTATGGTGGTTATACTAATTATTTTAAATTTGCTGGACAGAATCTTCATCATTATGATGTTAACAGTCTCTATCCTTATGCTATGCTTAATGAGATGCCTGTTGAAATAATAGATGAATTTAGTTTAGAAGATAAGAAACCTAAATTAGAAACCTTCTTTGGCTTTGCTTATGCTAGAATTACTAATCCTACAAATCTTGAATTGTTACCGATTAGAATAGGTAAACTAAGATATTTAACTTATTCTCCCAGCTGGGGGTGTGGGAAGGACATTATTTTAGTGAAGAATTAAAATATGTTGAAAGCCTTGGATGGAAAGTAGAATTATTGGATGGACTAGTATTTAGTAGAGAACGAATCTTTGATTACTACATAAATAAATTTTATGAATTAAAGATCAAAGCTGAAAAGGAGGGTAATCAAGAATCTAGATATTTAGCTAAATTACACCTTAATTCTTTATACGGATTCTTCGGTAAATCTTTGGAACAATACGAAATTACTTGTACTGAAAAACCAAATTTAACTGCTAAAGATACTATAACAATCGGTTCTCGTTATTTAAACAAAGTAATTAAAGAGAATCCAAGTAGAAGTAGTAACGTAGCTATAGCTGCAGCAGTAACTAGTTATGCTCGGATACATGTGTTTAAATTAATTGTTAAATATTATCAGCATCTTTACTATGTGGACACAGATTCCTTATTCTTAGATTGTAAATTAGATGTTCAGGAACTTGGAGATGAATTAGGTTTAATGAAAGATGAGCTTAAAGGTAGTTTTATTAAGTATGGATATTTTATTCCCAGGTCCCCTTAATGGAGCCTTAATGGAGCCTTAATGGAGGTACAGGTAGAAGTACTAGTTTAAGTCATCAAGATGTGGCTAATTCTGCTAAAGATGCTGAAAGAGCTGCCTCTATTGCTGATTGTCAAGCCTTTGAAAAAGAAATAAAAGATAAATTAGCTGCTAAATTAGCTAAAATAGATAGAGGTGAAGGAAGTAGTACAGGTCCAGGTACAATTGAAGGAAGTAAATCCAATACAGTGTCCACTGGAGAAGTGAATAGTAATCCAAGTAATAATGATGCAAATCAAAATACTGCGGAAACTGTTCCTCCCTTAAGGGGCAGGTGTAACTATAGAACAAAGAGATGATGGAATTGTAATCACTGATAATAGAGGAGGTGTGAATAATATTATTACAATAAGAAGTGAAGATCACGTTGATAGAATTAGTAACAGACCAGAGGATGATAGTGAAGAAAGTATAACTGATTCTTCCCAACCCCAGCTGGAATCTAGTAAATTAGATGTTACGGATCCATTTTATGGTATGACTGAACAAGAAAAAAGAGAATATGTAAATGACGTCTTTAGAGAACCGGTAGAGGGTTTAGTAAATGATGATAATAAACCGGGAGTAGTATTAACTGAAGCGAGTGATGATGAAAGTAATTCTCAAGTTAGAAAAGATAATAATAAACCTGGTAAAGAGGAAGTTGATAAAAAATTAATTTATTAACTGTTCCACATAGATCCTCTAAAGGAAAGGGTTTAGAAGGAAAAGACAGTCACACTATAACACAGTTATTGAAAACACAAGGAGTGATTAGGGATATGATTAGAGATGGTAAAGAATTATCTAGTTTAAAGGAAGTAGCACCAATAATTGAACCTTTACCATTGAGTCCACTTGATTCTAAAGATACTGAAAGTGTTACATCTTCAGTAGGATGGGGTCAAGATATCGAATTAACTGAAAGTGATATTATCCCAATACCTGATCTAGACTTCACTGATGATCAACTTAAGACAATTATGGACACTAAATTTCTTGAGGTTATGCCTGTTGATTCAAATATGATGAATTCTCCATTTAAAGGTAGTATTTCTAGAGATTGGGGTGTTATGAAAGATTGTGATATTGTGATTACTGGGACACCTAGTAAACCCCTCTTTCATATAATGAATTGTGATAATGAAAATTTAGTAACTTTATTTAAAATGAGAGATGGAGAAGATTTTAGAGAATATTGGAAAGGATTACAAGCACTGGGTGGAGAAGGAGCTAGAGAAAAAGTAAGAACAGCAAAGAATCTTTTCACGGTATTTGATGAGGAATTATATAGGGAACAGTGTAAGATGCCTCACCTGTTAATGAAATTAATGGAAGATGGAAAATACGATTCGGAAGAATATATTAAGATGAGAAATGCTGATTCAGCTATTAAAATATTAAGATTACAAACCTATCTAGTGAAAACAATATTGGAAACAAGTAAATATCAATTAGATTGGATTATAAGAAGCTATCATAAAGAATAAATTAGATCTTAGACCCTTTCTAATTGGATAGAACTTCTAGACCGGGAGAAGAGAGTGTTAAAGAGATATGATTATATAACTTAACTGGTAAAGTTATAAACTTTTAATTTATTAATCCGAGTTCGAGTCTTGGCATAATCTTATATTAAATTTATTTAAATTGTTATTTTTATTATGACAAACAAAGTTGTTGGGATCCAGTTGTGGTTAAATTAAATTATTTTTGTTACATTAATAATTTATTTGTTAAGACTTACGCTCTTCTGCATATTATTCTGACAAATTTATTTAAGAAGGGGGTAATTCTTTCCTCTTTGAGGGGAAGGGGGGGGTTGGATAAGAGTTAAGAAGGAATTGAACCTTTAAAATGATAGACTTTGCAGGTCTATTACAGGACCGTCTGTATACTTAACCCTATTAACGGACACTGTGAGATTCGAACTCACGACTTTTAACAAGTTCTCGTTTTCAAGACGAGTGCCATAAACCAGACTCGACCAAGTACCCTTAATTTAAAAAGAGATATAAGCAACTCCTCTTCCCTTCCTCAAGTCTATTGACTGGGCCCCAGCTCTCATCATCTTTTTGAAGTAAACCCAGGTCCCCTTAATGGAGCCTTAATGGAGCCTTAATGGAGCCTTAATGGAGGGGGGGGGGGGGTTAGTTTTAACCCGCAAGCAAAAAGTAAAGATATACTTCATCAATTTCCAGCACTACACTCTTTTATTTTTTAAATTAAAGTAAGGCTTAATTATCTTTGTAATTCCTCTCTTATTTATTGGGGGAGAGGAGAGGCAGATAATAATTATTACTATAAAAAGTAGAGTTATGTGAAGGTGTCAAGAGGAATTGAACCTCTGAGAAAAGGTATTAACAGTACCCCGCATTAACCACTCTGCCATGACACCTTTTTATTAGTTACTTTAGCTAGCCCACTCCCCTTCCATCTTACTTTTAGAGCTAATAGGCTTTTGGTCTTATAAAATATATGGTAGGCGCGACTCGAACACGCTATATGTCTCCCACCCAAAGGGAGCGACGAACCAGTTTGTCATCTACCATTTTAAGATCGAAGGGATTTGAACCCTTATAACATCCATTATGAGCGAACTGCATTAACCAGTTATGCTACAATCTTTTTGAGCAGTAGAGGAATCGAACCTCTTACGGCTGTAAACCAATTCTTTTACAGAGAACCACCATTACCAATCGGATCACCTGCCCTTTATTTATTTGTCTCCCCTCTCTTTTTGTTTTTAAACCTCAAGCCCTCCCCTTCCCTCCATTAAGGGGACCTGGGTGTGGAAAAGGGAACAAAATTTAAATTTATTTTGCCTAGAGAGAAATAAGAGGTGCAGCTTTTATTTACCTTGAATATTTTTATTTTTAACTAAATAAACCTTTCCCCTTTGGGTCAAGGCTAGAAGGTTTAGGTATAAATTTATTTGTTTATTTAAAATATCAGTTTATTTAAATATATTATTTAATATGTATTTATTTTATTCATATTAATAATCTCTTTTATTGGAATTTAAAAAAGTTTAGCGGGTGCTTATTAAGCTTAAGTAGAGGTTGAAAACATCCGGATTCGAACCGGAACCATGCTCCTTAAAAGGGAGACACTCAGCCTATCGAGTTCTGTTTCCTTTAACTTATCTTCTTTTATTTATACCAAGCTCTTAAACTTGGTATGTTGTTCTTTTTCTCTTTCTTATAAGCACCAAAGGTTTGAGGGTAATTTTAGAGAAGATAAGAAAACAAAACTAAGCTGAAAAAAGGAATTGAACCTTCAATCTACCGTCATGAGTGGTAAGTTTTAACCAATTAAACTATTTCAGCTTATAGGGTTAAAGATATCCTTATGCCAAATTTAGTAAAATCATATTTTAAATATGAAACTGAATTAAATATAAATTTTCGTAAGTCAGACACAGGTGTAATGTTTCTATGTTTTAGGAAAAGTAAATTAATAAATTTATATGAACACACTTAAGTATTAGAATTTTATATTAATTAGCTTTTCTAACTTAATTAAATTTTCTTTAGTGTTTACCTTTAATTTTTTAATATTAGCATTTTATATATCTTAATTGACCTTAGACATTCCATAATTATTTAAAAAGTTAAAATACTTTTCAGTTTTGGATATCGGGTAAAATCAGAGACTTGAACTCTGAACATCGTCGCCACAAGACGTCATTTTAACCAATTAAACTAATATTACCTCTTTTAGGTTTTTAATAACTTCCACAAGGCTTAATAAGAGAAATTACTTAGATTACTTAATTTAAAGCGGCCTCTTTTAACTTAAAGGATTTAGAGTAAAACAGTTACTTTATAAAGGTATATCAAGATTCTCTCCTCTGCCTCTGGCACCACTTTTCATTAAGGGAAGGGCTTAGAGGAAAGAGATAAGGATAATTTTAATTATTTGAGCAGTTCGCTTTAATTCTGATATATTTTTCTAAAAAAAGAGATTTCTTCGTGTTTCCACCCTATAAAGTGAAGAAAGGGTATTTTATAATAAATTAATTTATAAGGTTATTGGAATATAAAGATTACCTAAGATTTATCTTTTTAAGAAAATTAATATTACAATTTTATAATTAAAATCTTTATCTTTTTTTTCTAAATAAATTTTCATATAAAACATCTTACCTATACTACTTCCTTCCCATTTTATCATTTTATCTAAGGTAAATCTATCAAAAGCATCTTTTTGATCTTGTTCAGCTTTTCTACGTACAGCTTCTTTTTTACCTTCATACCATTCACTTAAACTTTATCTCCATCTCCGGTATCGAGATATTGTATTAGAATCAGGAGTTGATGGATCCCCATCTTTCTTAAATAATCCTAGTAAGAATATTGGTATTTTATTAAGATTATTTAAGTACATGCTATGATTGGACTTTATCTCATCCAGTCACTCGTATTTGGACTATTTTTATCTAATAATACAGCTACAATAGTCAAACTAAATACTCCTAATCCTAATAAATACCACCAATTATAATTATTATCTTCTCTTTATCCTGCTGGATCAGTGATATTAGCTTCAGTTTTATAACTTTCTCTTAAAGATTTAAACCAAGAACTAACACTATTATCTTTTTCAGGTAATTCTGTTTCTTTCATTACTTTTTCAACTTGCACAATTTTTTGGTTTAAGATATCAGCTGTCTTAATTAACTCGTTTTCTCTGTGTTTTACTGCTTCTCTTACTCTAGTATTCATTTCTTCTGTCTGATGAGCGGGTGTGTCTAATAACCAATCTAATAATTGATTATAATCTATACCCAAGTAATATTTAACTTATCTAACTAAATAGTTACAAGCACTGTTAACCAAAGGCCAATCTTTAACCCAATTATATTTAAGCATATAGATACTAGCTATATATCCTAAACCTAGAGCTTTAATCCAATTCCATAGGATAGTGTTGAAGGAATAGAATATATTACTTAAATTAAATATTCTATAATACCAGTTAAAATAAAAGGTTTTACTAGCTAAATTCCAATTTCCAGCTAAATCTATTGTGCTTAAGATATTACTTACTTTCTCAAAATCACTTGGTTTCAATTTATATTCTAATTCACTTAAAGCTTCTTTCAATGGTAACCTTGTATTTCTACCGAGAGTACTAATTACTTTAAGATTAGTCCAATAACCTAAGCTATTCACTGTTAAGTCACTTACTTCATATAATTTCTTAAATAAGGGTCCCATTATCTTATTACGATTAACAGCTAAATATAATAGAATAGCTTTAGTAATATAATAGATGGGTAATAAATAAATATATCGCATTATAATTAAATTAATTTATTAAAGAGATCTATTCCTACTAGATCTTAGGTCTAATAACTTTTAAAGGGTTTATTTAATTTATAATAATTATAAGGAAAATATATGATATTATACAAATTACTAGTAATATAAGTAGATATAATAAGTCTGACCATTCAACTTTATTAAATAGTGTAGGATTCTTACGATATCTATAAGCAGCTCTAGCCATTATTACACTTAATAATACAAGATAATAGGCACTCATAACTGTAATTACACTAAGTATTATCCAAACTAAAGTTTTCATTATTCTAATGAGTCATTCCCTCTCACCAGAGCTGGGGTTTCTTCTTTAATAGTTATTGTTGGTTTAAATACACTAGGTGTTAATCTAACAGATTCTTTAGTTACTATGATTTTAATATCTTTATATATTGAAGTTAATTGATCTAGGGAAAGATCTTTCATTACAATATTCATAAAGCTATCTTGTGAAATGTTATAATACCAATGTCCTTCTATTTCTAGAACACTTTCAGATAGTGCTATCTGTAATTTATTATTAGTTAAGGCGGATAATTGAATACTTAAGAATTTATTTCTACCAAATCTAAAGAATTTATTATTTTTATATAAATTGAAATAGATTTGACTTAATACATCCTTAACACCTAGATTATCAATGTTACTGAAATAATAGATTAAATGATCACCAAAATCTTCTACCTTAATTGGATAGATTCTAATTTTATTTTTAGCTTTTATTTTAAGAATACCAGCACTTTTATCACACTACAGACCTTAAACTGGAAATAAATTGTTTATATTTAATAAAAGTATTATTAAAAATAGGGACTATCAAAAAGGTGTCCAATCTATGTTCAATAAGTATTTAAAATACTTAGAGAAACAGGAGGTAAAGTTTATGTAACGATACTAATGGCTCTGTCCGATTTAAGGCCTTATATTACCTTACCTAAATAATAAACCCGGCCTCAACTTGTAGTGTAAGCCGGTAAGGGGGCAACTCAATATATTAAATATTGATTTAATCTAGCTTTAATATATTTTCTAACAAGTTATAACCTCTTACAGGAGTGAGATGATTCGAACACCCACCAATGATTTTGGAGATCATCATACTACCGATTAATACTACACTCCTTTTGTTTAAGCTTGTTATTTACTTTTATATGTATTAGGTTTAGTATTCTACCAATAAAGTGGAGAAAGAGGAAAGGTTCAGTAACTTAAATAACTTAAACACCTTATTGGACTCGAACCAATAAACTCTTGCTTCGAAGGCAATTGCTGTACCAATTCAGCTAAAGATGTTTTCTTTTCTTATTTAGTGTTAAAAAGAGTTTATTTTTAAGCACATTTGAATATTTTAACCCTTCTCTTAAAGAAAGAGTTAAGGTAGGGGTTAGGTAAAGGTTTGGTCTAAAAAGTATAAATTAATTATGTAAGAAGGGTAGTTATTGGGCTTTAATCATTTTATTGTTATAGTTTTTACGAGTAAAGAGACTTGAACTCTTATAGTTATGAATTCCTAAGATTCACCCGGCTACCATTTCGGCATACTCGTATTTGTTGTTAAAAGTTAACAAAAGTATTTAAGAAAAGAAATTAATTAAGATAATATCTCCGCCTCGCTACCTTATTTTTAATCTTTTACCTTTATCTAAAAAAATAAAAAAGGAGGGAGAGTAGATTTATTTAAAACATGTAAAAACTTAAAGTTGATTATTTTAATCCCATCTTAAGAATATCTTATCTCCCTATCTCCTTTAAGGCCCTCAATAAAGAGATAAGATAAAAAGGAGAAAGGAATGTTAGTAATCAACTAAAGAGAGATTTAAAAAAGACAAAATTTATTTATTGTTTTAATCAGCCGATTTAACTATTCCTCCCTTAAGGGGTGCTGGTGTTTGGAGGTGGTTATAAAACAAGTTAAAATAAGAAGTAGAGTAATCGAAACTCTGTACGTAAAGTGTAAATTTACTGCTAAACCACTCAGCTAACCTCTTATTTAAAAGGTTAAAATTATTTAACTTTATTTATTATTTTTATATTTTAATAAGCCAGAGGCAAAAACAAAAGTTATTAAAAAAGAAAGTTAGTTTTGTTCATTAAAAAATTGAATGAGAAAGGGGGTTTAAATATAAGTTAATTTCCAGCTGCACCTTCCAGTACAACTACCTTGCTATGACTTTTGAGATGTTACTTAAATGATTTAGAAAAGATCTAATCAAACTAAATATAGAAACTACTATTAAAAATAATAAAATGAATAAATCCATTGTTTATTATTTTAATGCTTTAACTATAAAAATAAAATAAGACCTCGACCCTATTTTCATCTATCTAAGCTTCTTCCCAGCGACAGACAGTTAGTTCATCACGGATTAAAGCTTCACCGTTGCGCCTAGTTATCAACGATTACTCGAAATTCCTACTTCATGTGACCGAGTTTCAGGTTACAATTCGTAAATTAATTATAAGGTTAACTTTTTTTAATGATTAGCTATTCCAGATTTTCCTAAAAAGGAAAAGTTTAGCTTCACTTTGTTAAAGTTTTTGTAGCACGTCTATAGCCCAGTCCATGAGGGCCATAAGGGCTTGTCTTAGCCCCAAATGAAATCTTATAAATTTCATCAATTGTTAAGTAAAAATTAACAACAGGGATTGCGTCCGTTAACGGATTTAACCTAACTTTTCACAATACGGACTGAAGACAGCCATGCAACACCGGTATGAAGTTTATTACTTCCTTTATTTTATTTATTAGTAATTTAATTTTATAAAAGACACCACTAATATCCTCAAACCTTCCCCTTAAGGTAGGTAAAAGGTTACAAGAGTGTAAATTATTATCTTAACACACAATAAAATAATAAAGTTTTATACAAGGACTGGTAAGATTATGCGCGGATTATCGAATTAAATAACATGCTCCACTTCGTTTGCTCCGAGACCGACTAATTTTTTTGTTTTCAACTTTGCAGTCGTACTCACAAGGCGGAATGGTTTTCGTGTTAACATCGTCTCTAAATTTTATTTTTAGTAACTACCATTCATCGTTGACAGTGAGGGATACAAGGGTCTCTAATCCTTTTTTCTTTCCTCACCTTAGTTTCTCAGCGTCAATCATTAATGGAAAAAAGCCTTCGCCGTTAATATTCTACTTAATATTTTAAGTTATCAACCTTACATTAAGCATTATTTAATATAACCTCTTTTTGATTCTAGCTTTAATTTTATTTTTTATAAGTATTTTAATTCTTATTTTAATTCTTAAAGCAGCCTACAAACCCTTTACGCCTGATTAAGACGAATAACGTTTGCGTCTCTCGCCTTACCGAGTCTTCTGGCACGAGTATTTGGACGACACTATTAGTAAGGTACCATCATTATTTTCCCTTACGTTATCAACAATGACACATTATTGATTTCAGTTAGCTAGTTCACTCTTCCGAGCATTGACTAATATTCTTGACTGCTGGTAGCTTAATGCTACTTGGGAGATTTCAGCCCCAATGTGGTCATTTGTTCTGTCAAACTTGACTATTGATCTTTGGCTTGGGAGGACTCTACCCTTCCAACTACCTAATCAAATGTAAATTGAATCCCCTTAGCGGATGAAAATTCCTTTCATTTTTAATATCTTAAGTATTTATTTCGACTTCCTCTATTTTAAATATTAAAATACGTTTTATTCTTTAAATAAAGAAATATCTTCTATTTAGGAAGACTACGAGGGCATCTCATTTACTATACTCACCTCTACACCTTGTACATTTAATATAAAAATAACCATGTACAATCGATTTGCATGTCTTGAAACTACTGAAAAACGTTCAATCGGAACCAAAATTAAATTCCTACCTAAAATTAAACGACTTAAAATCGTTGTATATTATTATGCTAAAACATAATGTTTATTATCTCTTTTATTAGATTTAGTATTTTTACACCCACCAATGATTTTATCCTTCTCTACCTTTACTGAAGAAACCTGTACTATCCAAACTAGAGCTTGGCGTATGTGCAGGAGTAGGCGTTTGTGAAGCTAAAGGTGTATTACCACCGCTTTGTAAATCTATAGTTTCCAATCCACCTATTGACCAATTAGCGCTATCTTCTCCTCTTTAGAGGGGTGTATAAATATGCATAAAATGTCCAGCATCTTTAGCAGAATTAGCCACATCTTGATGACTTAAACTAGTACTTCTACCTGTACCTCCATTAAGGCTCCATTAAGGCTCCATTAAGGGGACCTGGGAGGGATAAAAACCTATTATCAACTTTGACAGGCTATCTCCTATTCTAGTTCTAATAAGACCTTCTTAAACCCATAACTATAACTATGTTAAACATAATAATAAACTTAAGTGAAACTAAATCACAACATATCGATTCAATAACAGTTAAATTCTGTGAATTGACATATAATATTAAAACTGAGGTTATTCATAAATCTCTCAGATCCAACCACCGATTCTTTATTACATTTTTATTTTTAGCTCTAAGTAGAGAACTATTGATGACTAAGACTGATCTTTGTCTTAACCCTAAGTTTAAATCGAAAGTTTGTATTAATAATTTACCATTATTCTTTAAATTATTTATAGACTATCTGATTCAACAGAATAAAGTCTTAATACAGAACTCTAAACTTGATAATAATCACCCTAAGTTAAAGACATCAATAGTAGGTAAAGGGTTATTAATGGAAATATTTCTAGTAAAGTTTGCAGAATATCTTAATAGAAATAATAATAGTTCAATTACAGTTATTAAAGAAGATGAGGCTCTTAAACTAGGACGTTTGATCTACCAGAGTTATTACGCGGTGTGTGATAATTACAAACAAGGTGACCACACTAAATTAGAAGATTTAGGTAAACATCTAGAATTTATTCATAAATTTATCAATTATAAGTAACCCCTTTAAGGACAGAGTTTGAATATTTCTCTTTCTAACTTAGAATAAAAATATGTTATAAGATTAATAAATTATTAAATATAAATGGATAATATTAAAAATAAACTTAGAAACTTCAGTGTTATTGACATTGAAACTATTAATATCGGTGGGAGACAGATACCTGTGCTTATATATCACTATAACCCAGTAACTGGAAGTAAATTATTCGTAGTTAATTACAACTATCTTAAAAATAGTGAGTATGAGAAAGCTATTAAATCACTCTTCACCAAGTACTTTAAGTTCTTAATTAAATCTAAGATAAGTTTAGTATTTGCACATAACCCTCACAGCAGTGGTAGGTGGTTTCGATGGTTACTTCATCTTTAAATATTTGTTCCTAACTTCATCATCTTTTGCAGATCCTAAGTTAATCAAAGTTATGTTAGATAAAAATAATAAGTTTATTAAGATAACTCAGACATCTGAATATAAGAGACATGGGGTTATACGCACAGAGGAAATGTTTACATTCAAGGATTCAATGAGGTTGTTAGGTGGAATGTCTCTAAATAATTTGTGTAAGATTTATGGAGTTGAAGCTAAGTTATGTAGTTATAAACAAATCTGGAATAGTTTAGATTTATTCAAGGATGAGAATAAAGATAGTTATTTAGAGTGAAAGTTGTATGCGGAACAGGATAGTAAAAGTCTTTATGAGGCTATAGTTAAAGCACAAGTGATTTATAAAGAAAGATTCGAAGTAGATGTAACCGATAGCGTGAGTGCAAGCCAATTAGCATTCAAGTTATTTAAGAAAAGTTATTCCCCAGTAAAGCTGCCAACTATTCTTAGAAAAGATGACAACTTCTTAAGAAAAGGTTATTTCGGTGGGGCAGTGGATTATTACAAAGCTAGTTTTGTCAGAGGTGTTAAGAAATTGTTTCACTATGATGTTGTGAGGTGACTGTGTAACCCCTTTGGATGGTTGAGGATCCAATATTAAATTTATATATAACATTTTAGTTGTTTGAGCTTGAATTTTATTATCACATGTATTGCGTTATTACTACGAATAGATGTGTATTTTATTAATATAAAAATATTAAATTTGAGATACGATATATTTAAATATATCTCTTTTAAAATTATATATATTTAATATTTGTATAACCTTATTTTATATTCTTCTTAATAAACAATGGAAAATTAAAAGTCAATAAAAGAGAATAAGAATTAACTTATTTTTAAAATTCAAGCAAATTAAATTAACAAAATGGACAATACAAATACTATTATTAATCAAATTATAGATGGTTTAGATAAATTAACATATGCAGACCTTAAACCTCATATAGCTAAAGTTGAACGTCGAATTGTTAAACTTAAACGGCAAAGCCTAAGCTATAGAGGTTTAGTGATAAGTGAAATAATTAAAAATAAAGATGGTCGTAAATTGACCTATAAAATCAATAACATAGACGATCTATTAATCGATGACTTATTAGTAAACTTATATGCATTACTTTATAAAAACAGTAGATTTAACAGCTTTAGTAGAAATAAAATTGTTACAATTAAAGCTGCTATATCAGAAGAAGATGTTAATAGCGTTAGATATGTGACTTTAACCGATAACATCCTTTGTAAACATATGACGACAGAGGAGGAATTTATGGATGTAGCTAACAAATATATTTATAAACACCATGCTGGTGGTTATGTAACCGATGGCATCTATCATGATATAGAAGTAACAGTATGGAAACAGAAAACACACGCTAATAGAAACATTAAATACACAACTAAATAATCTACAACTCCCTTTAAAAGAGAATAAGAATTAACTTATTTAATTAAAACACACGCAACAATTAAAACATAAATGGACAATACAATTTTTAATGTAGATAAAATAAATCTACAACAACATACCTTACAAACTGATGGTTTTACGACTTATTTCATGTCATTAAGTGCTAAAGAACAGAGGGATGTTATAAAACAACTTGAAAATAAGTACTTAAGTAAGGGAGATAAACCAGAGTTCATTAAAGGTATAGTAATCGACCGAATTGCTAGACATAAAGGAGGTAAATACATGAAATTCTTTATTAGTAATATCGATGAACTAGACTTTAACGGTTTAATTAACAATCTTTACGGGTTATTATTTACCAATACCAAGTTTAAAACCTTTAGTAGAAACAAAATACTTGATATCAAAAGTAAATCAGGTAACAAATCTATCTTAATTAGTAGAGATAACAGAGTTAGTAATCTTACAACTAAGGACGAGTTTACTAGAACTATTAAGCGGAATATACTAGAATCTGGTAGCTTAAGTAGATATTTATCACAACTAGAAATAGTTGTATGGAAAGAAAGATTTAAATCTCCAAATAGAGATGGTTTACTTAAAAATGAATCTATAATCTCTTAAAAGGGAGACGGATTACTTAAAATGAATCTGTCATTTAAAATCACGCAATAAACAATTAATGAAAACAATAATATTGATTTTAATCACAGTTATATTGAGTCAGATAATATATAGTTATCTTAAAAAATATCATAGAATAACTAGTGAAGATATTAGAATCCAATTTCTCATCGATATAGCTTATATGGCTATGTCTTCAATAGCTGGAGTATATCTAGTTAGAATTATTTTATATTATATTTATTTATTATATTAAACTATGCTCTCAACAATATTTTATTTAAAACACATGCAATTAAAACAACATAATGAATCCAATGATTTTTCAAAGACCAATCTACTATTTAGCTAGAGGTATATTGGTTAGAGTAATGGTTAGAAGAAATAGAGAACTAATGATTCCTATTCTAACTACTTTATTTAACACAAGTTTATCTATGATCCAACATTTAGGATTGTGGACTACTATTAAACTATTCATTACTATGAATAGATTTACTGGAGTAAGCTTTAAAGAAGTATTAAGTAAATTACAACATATTTTCACTAGCGATGTCTTCAGTGTATTTCATAGACATTTATCTTGCTCAGCGTTACCGACGTTGTGGGATACAGCAATTAAATTAAATAACTTTAAGAGGTTTTATTATGGTTTCTTAATAGTTACATTTATTGGAAACTTCTCACCTTTAATTATGTTAGGTTTAAGAGTAATGATTTATACGTTCTTTGGAAGTCTGTCTATATTATATACAACGTCTCTATCTTCTTACGATATCTTGAAATGGTTAGCAACTAAAGTAATCTCTTTTTATGAGTGGATGTTTGACTTTAAGTTACCTAATAATGTGGAAGTTAAGGAAATTCATAATGCAGTTTCGATTACACCTAAAAGTATTTACTCTTCAACATTAGGTTATATTACTTCATTTAGGGAAACTTATATTAACCCCATCCTTGGTATTGAACCACCTACACCTACTCCTACACCTATAGCTTTCACACCTGTTCCTGAAGAAGTTGCACCTGTGAGTAGCAGTTGGTGGAGTAAGTTTATGACTCCGTTATTCATTGTGGGTAGTATTGTCACTGTTGTTATTTTTATCGATTATATACCGTTTACTTCTGATTTAATTAGAAAAATACCAGGCTTAACAACAGCTTTAAATACAATTGAATATATACCTAACACGGTTGGTAACTGGATCTCTTCTTGGTTTAGTGGTGGTAAGACAATAGGTGGAACCCCTGGTGCTGGAGATACGTCTTCCAGTTCATGGTGGTCGTGGTCTAAGAAAGCTCCTACTGGTGGATCGGGTACAGGTGAAGTAATCTTTAACACCGTTGCTACAGAAGGACCCGACACCTACCAGTTAGTAGGAAGAAGCACTAGTTTAAGTCACCAAGAAGTTGACCGCGCTAGCAGAAGTGCTGGACACTTTATGCACACATATACACCAGCCGCTGAAGATAGCGCTAATTGGTCAATTGGAGAAGGTTTAGAAGCTATAGATTTACAAAGTACAGGTACAACACCCACTCCTTCACAAATCCCTACACCCACTCATACCCCTAGCAATAGTGGTAGTGGTAGCGGTTTCTTCGGAGGTGGAAGAATCTAATTTTCATAAAAAGAATAAGAGTTTAGTCGGAAACAATTATATTCCACTCCAATTATAACTATAATATATAACCCCCTTTCGCTATTTACTTCTACCTACACCAGTGTGACAATAGGTGGTGTAAATCTTAGTTTAGCTACGTAGCTTTCGGGGGATTATGAGAGATGTTGTGTCTCTCGACCCTTAACATGAAAAAATTTATAAAGACTTGCATAGCTCTTCTGACCGTCTGCAGCAAATATCATAATTTAGATGTTATTTATGAGGTAATTAGTATGGGTTTAGAACTGGGATTCTACTTGCCTCGTATATAATCTCTATGGTATACTCTATCTTTAGTTTAATTTAAAGTGAGCAAGTAAACTAAAGTATAGTTAATATAATAAATCTTAATCTAATTAAAACCACCCTTTTTATTTTAAAGAGTTATTAGGGGGCACACTAACGGCAACCTGTTTTGATTCATTTATAAATGGTAAACATAAAATTTCATGTTTCTCCAAGTGAATCAGTATACCCACTTGATTTTAAAGTTAAATGGGTAAGAATTGAATTTATACCTACTTCTTTAAAAAGAGGAGTTAATGCTAAAGTATTTGAATTTTTCAATAAAACTGGTAATATAGTATTATCAAGAAAAATATTTAGAATACTAACAACTACTCTTATTGATGCAAGAAATGTACGCCCTAGAGATGGTATCGATAGAATCTTTATCTCTCATCCTTATATATTTATTTACCTCTTCATGATTATGATCTTATTTAGAATTGTTCAGATATCTCATTGGGTAAGATATAAAGACACAGTAAAAATTGTAAAAATACCTCAACTATGTAGATATTTAACAGCTTTACTGAATCTTTTCCACCACTCTTTTATGAGAATATTAAAAAGGTGTTCTTACTTAACTGAAGATGAAAAAGATCTACTTGTAGAATCATACCAATATTTAGAGTATAATATAATTTATTTTGTATATTACAGTGATAGCGATAAGGATCAATTAGAATTGGCTGAAATTTTATTATTTCACGCATCTAGAATTATGGATACACTTCAATTTAAAGCAAATTAATGAAATTAACATTAAATATTATAATTTAACCCCTATAAGTATAGATATTAGACCTAAGGTTAATAAAACCTCCTTAACAAATTAAATTAATTATAATGGAAAATAAAAAAATTATTTTATATAAAAATAACAGTCACAGCTGTGGAAGATAAATAACTTAGAAAATAAAATTATTTCCTTTCAACAACCTGAGAGAGCAGTAGTAGAATATCATGGTATAATAGTATTAGCTTTTGATATAGAATCAATTATCTTGAATGGAACTCATATTCCACACATTATTACAATAAGTAATGGTCTTGATCCTACTTTCACATTCACTGGTAATAAAAAGAGTTTATTTCACGGTAATTATAAACAAGAAGTACAAAGATTATTCACTAGAACAATTAAATTCTTAGTTAAATACGGAGAAGGACATAAGAAAGTGAATATCTATGTTCATAATTTAGGAAGTTACGATGGGACTTTCATTTGCAGAGAACTATTAAATTCATTAGATATCGATATCTTAAAGATTAAGATTTTATTGGATAACCACCATAAATTTATTAGTATAGAGTATCAGAATCTTAGATTCCTAGACAGTTGTAGATTGAGTGTAGAATCTTTTTTCCTTTTTAAATTAAGGTAAAGGAAGGAACCATACCATGTATTTAATGTGTAATTAAATAGTAATCATACAATTTTTATATATCCTCTTTTATTATGGACACAATAAAAATGAGAGTTCCTTTATTCAATGGTTTTACAGATTTAAACCAACACCAGGTCCCCTTAAGGGAGGGATAGGTATAAAATGTTTAGATAATATATTGTTTTATAGAGAAGCTATGATAGCTGGTGGTGTATTAACTATTATTTCATTAAAAATAAATAATCTTATAACATTAACTATCACATAATCTAAATATAAAATTACTACAAAATCCACTAACATAAGTTTTGTAGTAGCGTACAATAAATAAGACCAATGTATTCTTACATGATAACTCTAATCTTAGTATTAAAATTAAAGATAGATCGATTAAGTTTAATTCTGATAAAAAGATTAATTGGTAAGAGTTATATACCAGTAAGGTTATAATTTTATTAAAAAAGGGGTTGTTTATAAAAACATAACCTTATTATTAACTAAATATAACAAAATAATCTTTTGCCTTTACTACCTATCAATTATCTGCCTCTGGCACCCTTTTCAATTAAGGTAAGGGAAGTGTAAGAGGATTAGTGCTTACATCAAAAAAGTTTCCTGGCAACTGGTCTTAGCCTACCTCTTTTTAGAGGCATCTTTATTTTATCTTAATCGGGAGATTAGAGAGGGAGAGAGCTAATGGTCTTCCCCTTAAGGGAGGGTTTGCACCGCTTGAGCTTCTAGAAATAAAGATAGGTGCTAGCATAGCAAGTAATAAGATAACACTACATAATAATAACCAAATAGCACCATACGTATATAGATTTTGTCCTATTGCTTGAATTTGTATAAAATCTATAAAAGCGGTATCAGCAAAATTAGGGTTAAAAGCTTTATTAACGAGACTAAATTTATCTGAATAAACAAGTAAACCATTTAATTTAGTCAAGAAATCTAATAAAGCTGAGATTATAGAGACATTATTGAAAGTAACTGGTAATATTGTGAATATTTCATATATGAACACAGATCCCACTGATAAAGCTAAAGGTAAATTTTTAGTGTATTGTGAACCTGTTTCTAGTATATCTGTTAATTTTATGTTGATCATCATAATAACAAATAAAAATAACACTGTTATAGCTCCCACATATAAAATTATATAAGTTATCCCTAAAAAGCCTACTCCTATTAAAATTAAATAACCTGCAGCATTAACAAAAACTGAGATTAAAAAGATTACAGCTACAACAGGATTTTGGGATGTGATTACTAAAACACTGCTTAATAAAGTACCAAACGCTAACAAATCTATAAATATTGTTTTCATTTTATTTTTAATTTTTATGCCTTTGTTAAAGTTGTTAATTTTACCTCGGTTCTTACTTACTTAAATTAAGTAATAAAGTTCAATTAAAGGCCTTAAGTTTTTAACTTGTTTCTTTATTAAATTTTAATTAATAGGTTAATACCTTAAATTAATTTTTTAAGTTTTTACTTTACATTTTTAGCTTAAGTTAAATCCTTTCTTATCCTCTTAAATATTTTACCTTAGACCTGTGCCCTCCTGTAATCCTCAAATTAAGATAGGGACCATCTGGTTAGGGGAACAGGCCTCATAACCAACTCATTTTTCTAAGAAAGAAAAAGGTAAAGTATGGGGAGGGGGTTTAACGCGGATAAAGGTTAAAGAGGAAGGTAAGGGAGTGTTATATTCTATTTTTAGTAAACCAAACTGAGACAGGCTCTGGTAAAAGACCCTCTCTTCTTCTGTCTTTATTTCACTTAAATGTCACATAACTTTTACCCTTATAAACTATTAATTTATAAGCTCTACTTTATCTCTTTTTAGCACATTTTCCGCCTATGGCTTGTAACCTTTTGGTGTTGAAGGTCTAATTTTGTTTGTTAATAATTTTATTTGGTTTCTAATCCTACCCCTTTCTAAAACAAAAGAAGATGTAGAGGGGTGGAGCCCGGTATTAAAAATTAAGCCTCAGCTGAAAATAAATAAGGAATAAAGTCTCTTATTTAATCTTCTTACTTTATCCACTTATTTTTAAGACCAGTTGTCTTGGCCTTTTAAAAATTTAAAGTTACAAAATTAAAAATAAAATTAAGATCTTAAATATAAAAATTAAGGGTAGCTGAGTTGACCAGATTTGAACTGATATAATCCACTACCAAAAAATGGTGTTTTTCCAATTAAACTACAACTCAATCCTTCTACTGCCAGTATCTACCCTCTCCTCAAAAATGGCCCCTAAAAAGAAGTAGAGAATAAGGTTAGAGATACTGGTTAACTGGGGCTAATGTTAAAGAGAGATTAGCTTTATTTATTAAAGGTTATTGCCGAAAACTGGAATTGAACCAATATTTAAATCTTACAAGGAATTCGTTTTAACCAATTAAACTATTTCGGCTTTAATTTTCCTTTCCATCTTTAGATTTTACGCTAGCATCAGTTAACCTAACATTAAGGTAAGGGTAGAGACCGGCCTCCTATTTTACCCTCTTTCTTTGAAGGGAGGAAAAGTATTCGCATTGCTCCCTTATCTTGCACTAAATAAGCCAACAAATAGGCTTGCAGAACAAAAAAGATAACCTAACCAAACAAAGTTACCGCTCTAATTTTATGCCCCGAGAGAGAATCGAACTCCCCTATTTACGACTTCAATGTAACGCTTTAACCGCTAAGCCATCGGGGCTTTTTTTTACTTTAAGTATTGCCGAGTTCCTTTACAACTTTTAGCTCTACGCCTTAGTATACTCTACCTCCCTTTTTTACTCCTATCCTCTTCCCCTCTATCCTCTTTAGAGGCTGTTTGATTATTAGAAGGAACAGGGATATAGGTAAAATAAAGGTAAGATAAAATAAAAACCTTAAAAAGATAATGTTGTATGGAGAACTCCTACTTTTTAGGTAGAAGGCTAAGTGGAGAAAGATAGAATCGAACTATCATATTTGTAGTGCAAGTACAACTGATTACCATTATCAGATTTCCCCTTAAGGGCCATTAAGCTTGAATAACTTACTTATTGAATAATAAGCCCTAGCCTTTCTAATTTAACTTTTCAAATTTAAACCAAAGTTAGAGCAGGGAGGCTGAGGTAAAAACAAAATAGAAGGTAAAGATGGAAGGTTGAAATTTTAAGCAATAACTTAACCCTTAGTCAATTGATAAATTAGTAATGTTAAACTTAATATTTTTCAATAATTTTCATTTACATCCTATTAAAGAAATGTTCTATTTCTTATCAAATATTTTAACTTTAAAATAATAAAACAATAAAATAAATTACTGAATTAAAATAATAAAACAAAATAAGTTAGTATCTAGGGGGTAGATTCTTGCTTGATATACTTTCAGCATTTATCTACTATGTTTGTGGCTACCCAACTGTGCCAAAAGATATTAGACTTTTCGTCTTTTTAAAGGTAAAGTACTTATATGCAAATATTTTACCATCTCTTAATTAAAATTAATTTATTAAGATTTCAACAATTGGTACACTATAGAAACACAGCCTATTGGTCCTTTCGTACTAGAAGGTCTTCCCCTTTTTACTATTTGTCCCCCCAGAAGATAGGGACCATACTGACTCACGTCGTATTAAACCCAATTCACGTACCCTTTTAATGGGCGAACAGCCCAACCCTTCCAAGATTTTTCCCCCGGAGGATAGGATGAATCGACATCGCTTAATTTTCCTAACTTTTCAGTATAGGATTAGATCAAATCTTCATCCAGTATTTAGAATACCTTAAAAATAGTTCTGGATGTTGGCGTATGATCGTTGAGGGGTTAAATATATTCCTCTGCTCTCTTTTCTAACCTTTTTCCCTGTTTACTAGTTTCTTCTACTATTTACCTTATGGGAGGGGCTTAGAGGTAAGTAGGGGAGAGAGGGCAGGTAATAAAGATAGATAATCTAATTATCTGATATTAAACTTCCCTGCTGATTGTCCAATCTTTAAATTTGTTACTAAGAGACCTTAAATAAAAAGAAATTAAATAAGTTTAGTATTTAAAGCTCTAAGGAGTTTCCAGCATATAGCCAATTTCTAACTTAATATTGCTATTAAATCCCCCCGATTATTTTATTCAAGGTGCCAAACAGCCGGGACAATGTGTACTCTTGCCGGCTATCAGCCTGTTATCCCTAGCGTAACTTTTATCAAATGATCCTCGTCTATTCCATAATATAGCGAGGGGTCACTATGCCCTACTTACGTATCTGGGCGACTTTTGAGTCTTTCAGTTAGGCATGCTTACCGCCATTGCGCTATCCACAACCTTTACACTGGTTGATTGATCTCCATTCGATTTCTAGCTATACCTTTAAAAGTTTTAATTCTAATTTGTTAGTTCTTTTTGCTTGCCTTTACTTAAAAAGTAAAGTTACTTTAAATTATATATCTTCGGATGTACTTTGCTACTTTATTAAAGACGACCGCCCCAGTCAAACTGCCAATTAGTCAACTCTTCCTCAAATCTTAAGGTAAACTCTGACCCAATCACAATCCGGAGGTTTCCACGGAGGACGTCAATCGACTACCTAATCACTATTGTTTGTGATTGTTCTAGATCAGTGTGATAACTAACTACAGTAAAGCTGCATAGGGTCTTCCCGTCCCACTGGGGGTAGCGAGCATCTGCACTCGCAATTCAATTTCACTGAGCAAGTTGTAGAGACAGTGAGACCTTCGTTACATTATTGATACCGGACCACATTTAATGGCCAATTGATTTTGCTACCTTAGGCATTAATCTATAATATTTCTAAAATAGTTTGGACTATATCATCAAATAATTTTATATTATCTGCTCAATTATCTAGTCTCTGAGGGCTATTAAACACACTTTTATTTTTCTCTAAAATTATCCTCAAACCTTTGGTGCTTATAAGAAAGAGAAAAAAAGAAAGAAAGGATGAGGGTGTTAATTAATCTAAACTAATTAAATTAATTTTTCATTTAATATTCCCTGCTGATTGTCCATTGTTTCATCTTTAAGATTGTTACTTTGTTAATTTTATTTAAAGTACTTAAAGCTTTAGGGTGTTCCAGCATATCATCGAGTTTATTGAGGACCCTACAGGGTTTTGAATCAAATCCTCATGGTTAAGACCGCTATTAACCAGATTTTCAATTAGTAACAGTTACCCATTACCTCTTTTATATTAATGGCATCGAGCAAATTTCAGAACGTATACTATGACTTTTATCATTGCACATTCTTGTGTTTTTAGTAAACAGTCGAGGCCTCCGATTCTGTGCCATCAATTTATTTTATAGTTTATATTAAAATATTAAATTAAATATTTAGTTTAATTTATTTTTTATAATACAAATTTATCAAGTTATTTCAAATTTAAATAATTAAAGGGGCGATGATAAAACAATCCTTAGTTCTAAATTAAGAACGAGAAAAATAAAGCATTTTCTCGATTGTCTAATAAAATAAGTTGATTTCTCTTATCGTCAAACTTATGAGAACATTTTGCCGAGTTCCTTTACAACTTTTAGCTCTACGCCTTAGTATACTCTACTAACGAACCAGTGTCGGTTTCGGGTACGGTAGGATTAATTAATTACTTAACTTAAGTAGTTTTATTCGTCCCAATTACCAACTTTAGCATATAAAATAATTAATTAATTTATCTTGATATTTTTTCTTGATCTAATCTCGTAGATTCTTTAGTCAAATTCTCATCACTTATAACTTTGGTTATGGTTACTTAGAGACCGCTTTAACATAAGGTGGTTTAACCTTTCCTTACAACCCTTTCGTATTCGGCGAGAAGTATTAAAACTTCTTTTTTCGTTACTCATGTCAGCATTCTCTCTTCAGTTCGTCCACTACAATGAAACACTGTGTTTCTTTCGTTCCTGAATGTTCTTCTACCTAAATTAAGAAAAAATATTTAATTTTCTTAATCAACACAATATCGGTTGATTATTTAGACCCGTTAAATTTTCGGTGCCACAATCTAAGAGCTGATGCGTTGTTACAACGTTCATTATAAGTAGCGACTACCAGGCTCACTTTACAGCTGCATACAATATGTTACATCCTTAATTTCACTTAATAACCATTTGGGACCTTAATTTACGTGTTCTCGACTGTTTTCGTCTTGACTACCCAACTTAGCATGAGCAGTCTGAATATCTATAAATAATTTATGTACTTCCGAGTTTAAATTCCTTTGGTAAGATTTTCAAGATCCCCTCAACCTAAACGTATATTTAACTAAGTAAATATTTGTTCGAAATTCAGTGCTGTACCTCCATAAATCTTAATATAGATGTCATACTTACATATGTTTCGAAGAATACCAGCTATCACTAGATTAGATTGGCCTTTCACCTCTTTCCAGAACTCATCGGAGAATTATGCAACATTCACCCGTTCGATCCTTTATAATCTGGTCCTGGAAAGATCATCTAGCTTCGGGTCTAATAGAGCTAACTTACCCAAGACTTCTATTAAAGAAAATAATCACTATCTCCTCTTTCCATCTTAAATTTAAAGAAGTAAAAACAAAAAGGAATTATCCTAAATTAAGTTTATTTTTTAATTTAATAAAATTATTTTATTTTATCTTTAAAAGTCCAGTCGCTTTCGCTAAGGCTATTTACCTAGCTAGCCCTATTAACTTGCTGACCCATTATGCAAAAGGTACGCCGTCATCTTAATTTATCTTAAAAAAACTTCGACTGCTTATAGAGTTACTAATTCAATTTTTCAATTAAGTATTTAAATACTTTTTATTTCACACTTTCCTTTACAGTACTTGTTCTCTATCGCTAAATTTATTAATACTTAGCCTTAGAGGATGGTTCCCCTTTATTCCGACAAGGTTTCTCTCATCGTAGTTATTTTTAATTAGCTTATATAATTACAGGACTTTTGTTTTTACCTTCTCTGGCTTATTTTTAATTATTTTAATTATTATTTGAAAAAACCAAAAAATAAAGTAAAGTAATTAAAGAACAATTTTCATTTTTAAAGCTAATTTAGGCTAATTCGATTTCACTCACCATTACTCTCGAAGTCTCGGTTGATTTCCTTTCCTTTCCTTACTGAAATGATTTACTTCAGGAAGTATAATATATAAGGTTTACCTTAGGATTGCCAGTTAAAATTTGGCTTTTGGTATTATTACCTCCTTATTATATAAATTTGCATATAGTTATCCTTAATAACTCCTTTAAAATACTTTATGATGTTAGATTCTATATTACTCATCGATACTTTTAATTGTATTTGATATCACATTACATTTTATTAATAAATCCTATTTTAATATTAAGTATAATTTATACCTTTTGAATTAGGTAAATTCCGTAAATTTTAATTTGTCTTAAGTTTAAAAATGAAAATTGTTATTCTCTTTCTTTATTTGCTGGGGCCCATTAATAAAAAATAAAGGGCTGGTTGAATAGTTTTAAACTTCTGTTTATAAATGTGTATCTATAATAAAATATAAAAATAAAATATAAAAAGTTAAACTTTAATTCAAATCTTCTCCCTTTCCAAAAGCTGGAACAAGATAAAGAGGTAAACAGACACCCAGCTGGGGATCCTTTATAAGTGCGTGTTAAAAATTTAACCTGAAAATGAAACAGGTAATGTTGCCAAGATGAAAGGGGGATAGATAATAAGAGAATAAATGGTGATTATTAAATTTAAATTAAATATTTTTTTAATAAAATAAACCATAAAATAAAAACCTAATGAAATAAAGAATAACAAAAAATATAAAACCATATGTTTATAATAAAGATCAATTATAAAATTTAAATCTGGACTTTTACTTAGAGATTCTATATGATCATAGCTTTTAACTAAGAAAAATGGTAAATAGATTGATTTTGTCAATTTATTTTTACTTATTAAATAAATAAGTAAGATTAGAAAAAAAATAAGTAATATAAAAATTATATTTACAATTATAAAGGTAACAGTTAAAGATTTACCAAAAATAGGACTTTTTATTGTAAGAAAAACAATATCTAATAGATCAAGATTAAAATATTTCAATATCAATACAAAAAAGATTAAAACCAATAAACCAGGTAACCATTTCCAATTAAAGTTGTTTTTAAGATTTTTAAATCCTAATAAAACTAAGAAAGATTTTTAATTTATTTATTATCTTTCATTTTGTCAGGGTTTTGTATTCTATATTTACTTAACAGATATTCCTTATTTAGAGGATTAGATAATTTTAATATCTTAGATAAGTTAAATTTAGAAAAAGGTTTATTTTGGAAATATTTATTATTAACAATATTATTAATTAAATATTTACAGTCTGTTATTTGAATAATTTTATTATAATATAAAGTAGTCATAAATAAAACAATAGATTGATCCTTACCGTGAATAAAATTATGCACCCTTATATAAGTATCAAGATCTATGTACAACGAACTAATTATTATTATTTTTAATATAATTAAATAGAATAATAAAATTGTTTATATAATAAACATAATTAATACAATTTTATCGTTATACTCAATACCTTTATCTATCTTAAACCAATTTGTTAATTTAACAGGCAAATATTTTTTAATTATTGAATTAATAATCTGTAAATTAGATTTACCTAGGTATCTATGAAAGATTGTTAATAAGAATAATATTATTAAAATTATGATTAAGATATCTACTATATAACTATATAACAACATATCTTGTAACGGGCTAGTTATTTCAGTTTCTAAAGGACTAGGGATAAAATTAGAATCAGGACTAGGTATTCTATCAGGTTGAGGTTCAGCATGTGGAGAACTTTTTACAGCTTTATCTATGTCGATATTTTTAGAAATGGCAGTTCCCATATCTAATCCTACTTTAGTTCCTGCTGCTGTTCCTACACCAACATTAGAAGCAACTTTGGTTGCAGCCACCTGACCTACTGATACCGCATTTTCAATTGTTTTTACCACTGCTTTTTTATTAACTTTAAGGGTATACATGTCCTCATCTATTGAAACTTCTGCTATTTTTGTTACATTATCTTTATTAATAATAAGGTCTTCCCCGCCACTACAATATATAGTTGGAATAAAGTCAAATAAATATAATACAGAATAATATACAAATATACTCAAAATAATAAATAATAAATAAATTAAAAATCTTTGGAAAAGTCTAATATAAATATATTCAGAGTAAGTAAATTTATCTAAAACAAAAGTAGATATAACAAAAGAAATAACAAATGAAACAATTAAGCTTAATAATCCAATATCAAAGCTTAAAGTAATAATAAATCGATATAAAATAAAACATACCGCAATAAGACTAATTATATTTAATATAATTGAATCCTTGCACATAAGATTTATAAATCTTTTATACAGATTTAATATTATGCTTTTTATCTTATTAAAAACATCAAAAAATAAGATAATACCTATTTTTGAATTTAGCGCATTTAAAAATGCTAATAATTTAGCCATATTTTATAAGGTATACCTCCTCAAACCTTGTTGCCGTTATGTTTCATCGGAATAGAGGTGAGTCGAACACCTAAGGGTCTCCCCGAACAATTAGCAATCGTCTTAACTTTCCAATGTAAACTATTCCTTACTCTTAAAGTTTTTATTCTATCCTCTTTTAGTGTAATATGACCACATCACCTTTAATGATATTATTAATAAGTTTAAATTTAAACCAACACCAGGTCCCCTTAAGGGAGGGATAAATATAAATTTAAATCTTTATTATAACCTTACACTCCCCTCCCTTAAGGGAGGAGGGGTGCTGTAATATTTTGAGAGAGGGAAAGATAAGAGTAAAGTACTTTTTAAGGGGGAGGAGTGACTGTATCTTTACATTTAACTCTCCCCTCTAAAGAGGCCAATAAATAGGAGAGGAGAAAATTATAATTAAGTAAGATTTATAAATCTAAGTTCGATTCTTCCCTTTACCTCTTTAGCCTGTACCAGCCAGGAAAAAAGATAAAGTGTCTCTTATTTTTAGTTCTTAGCTTTTTAATTTATTTAAAGTTTACGGTAGGATAAGCTGGACTGGTTGTGCAAGAATAAAGTTACGGACCATTAATCTAATTTATTTTTATTAAACCCACAAGGCGATTGAAGATAATCCCTTAGAGCAGGGTAAGGTATCTACTTATCCCTTTTTCTTTAGAGGGAAGGGATTTGATTTGATCTAATGTAATGAATAGATCGTCTTTACTAGCTTGTGCAAGTATAAAGGGCTGAATAATTAAAATAATTAAATAAGTTAGTTAAGAATTTAGTGTAATAAATAATTAGGCTTGCTTAATAATTTTAAAAAGGAGGTTAGATTAAGAATTATTACTTAATTTAGTAATATACATTCTAACTACTTGTTGGAACGTGAATAAAGGTAAAATATATTTAGAGAATACATAAATTAAAGCGAATAAAACTAAGAAAGAAAAAGCTAATTGATTTAAAAAATAGAATGGAATTAATTGTGGCATAATAATTTTATTAGGATCATTGTTCTTCTTTCGCTAATGCTGTAAAAATAAAGAACTATCTCTATTTAAATATTAAAATTTAAATTAAATTGTACCAAGTATTTAGCCTCAGATCTTCAATAAATAAGTAAAGAGGGAAGGGTTGATTCACTCTTCAACAAAAGTAAGTAATCTAAGGTTAAGGCCTACTTTAAATTAATAAAATTTTAATTAAAATTAAATAAGAATATAAAAGTTTATAGAATAAGACCTTTAACTTTTATAAACATAAGCAACAAAGATACGCTTCGCAAACCTAACGATTTGGATTTAAGCCCTTTTATTCTCTTAAATTAAAAAAAGGTAGAGGCGTAGCTAAGGTCTTTTATGAGATAGATACACACAAATCCCAACCCTCTTTACCTCACCCATCTTATGAATTAAGCTGGACTTTAAGCAATAATGAAAGAGGGAGGGGAAGGCTTTAAGCTAATTAAATTAAGTGAAAGATAGGGTTAATACACTATCTTTGATACACGTTACGAACAAAGAGACTTGAACTCTTAAGGAATAAATTCCACTCCTTCTTAAGAGGAGATTGTTTACCATTTCAACATGTTCGCTTATTTTACCTTGACTTACTTTTTATAACTGGCTAAGCAAGGTTGGCTTAACTAAACCTATAGGTTTTCTTACAAATTTTCTGTTTTTTACCTTAAGCCCTTGGCCTTGTCTTAGTATAAAGCTATAAATATAAGGGCTTAATTATTATAAATTATTTATTAAAAATTAAAGTTAAAATACTTCTTCTTTTATCTAATATCTAAAAATTTAAAGATGGAAGATTTGCTTCTATTAAACTAATCGGCTATAATACCTCTAAATATTTAAGAAGACAAGGTAAAAAGAGTAAGGTAATTCTTTACTATTAAAGTATGTGACCTAAAGTTACTGTAAAGCTATAACTTCCTCTTTTTGTTTTACCTGTAAATCTTGATTTTTCTATTAATTTTACTTTTTCATTGCTTAATACTCCTTTTTGTATTTGTTTTACTGTCATTCTAGGAATAATTTTTTGTTTAAATGTTCTTCCTGCCATTCTAATGTGCAATCCAGAAACAAAAGAAGGGAATGACTCCGCCTTATCATTAAATAGGAGAGGATTACTTATTTTATTAATTAATGAATTAATATTGTTTAATTCACTTAAGTTATTTAAGTTTTGTGTTTTATTATAGTAAATATTCATTTTTCTAAATAATCTTGAAACTAATCTAACAAATCTATTTTTATAACTTTGTAAAGCTAAATATTGAACTAAGATGTTACTATTATAATAAGGTTTATTTAATCTAATTAAATCTAATTCTATCTCACATTTTAATAAAGTATTTAAATAAGCAATTAAAATATCAAATTTCTCTTGATATCTTTGATATAAGTTTTTATTTAGATATGCTGGATAACTAAGGGTAGAGTTATATTTACTATTAAGATTTGGTGTTCTTAATTTATATTTTAATAAAGTATTTAAATTTTTTCTGAATCTAACATAGTAAAATAGTTTTATTACAATTTTCTTGTTTGACTCACCATCTATAGCTGGAGCGGTGTTAATGTTATTTTTTGAATAAACCACACTTATTTGAGGTTTACTTATTAAACAACCCATACTTGAAAAGGTTAGAGTGATTATTTTTATTGCTTTATTAAAAAGTAAGAGATTGTTATTTTCTTTATTAAAAAAGTATGTATTATATTGAGCTTTTGCTATTTTATTATTAAACTTACTTAAGTAATTTAAATAAGTGTATAAATTAATAAATTTTAACCCTTCTTCTACATTAACCAAGGGAAAAATATCAACCACTCCCTTAAGGGGAGCTTTAACTGGGGGCAGGTAACTCAACTGCGTAGCTGCTTGGCCAGATTTTGATGCTTGATATTTGGCTTGTTCTTTACTTTTTAAATCGTGAAGATTTGCTTCTATTTTATAAGTTTCAGTTATTATTTCTTTATTATAATCTAAGGTTTGTAAATTATTTACTTTTTCAAGTAATTTTGAAATATTTGTATAACATCTGCCTCCTCTTTGAAGACTGGCTTCCAATCCCTCTTCCTTATTTTCTGGATAAAAAGATAAAGAGGATTGAACTGTTGTTTTTAATCCTTCACTACCCTTAATTGAGCAATTATTGTCTGCGGTTAAGGTAAATAAGTTTAATTTATTTAAGGTTTGTAAAAGGTATTTTTTATTTAAGGTATTTATCATTTCTAAATCTATTTTAATTTAATTTTTGTATTTTGCCTAGATAAAGATTATCTATTTTAAGTTACATAAATTATGGCTAATCTTAATAATTTATTAAAATTTAATCACTAGACTAAAGACTATATAAAACTTGTATAAGTCTATTTTAACAGACTTATCTTTTTTATAAGTTTAAATTCTTAGCTTAATTATATTCTTCACTTCTTTTAAAAGACACACGCCTACTGCCTCTTTAACCCTCTCCCTAAAAATGAAGAAGGGGAGCTTTAACTGGGGGCAGGTTAACTACTTTTAGTCTAAAAAGGGTGTAAGTAATTAATTAAAGATTATAAAGTAAAGTAGATAAAGAGGCATGTAAAGAGTCTAATATAATATTAGGAAAAATACCAAAAATGATAGTAGGAAGTAATAAAGTTAATAACAAAATAAATTCTCTTCTGTTAATATCTTTTAAAGGTGAAAGATAAGGAGAGTAACTACCATAAGAGATTCTATTGTATAAATAGATAGAATAACACGCTGATAAAACTATTCCTGTTGCACCTAAAATTGCTACTATAGAACTTCTTTCCCATATTCCAATTAAAGACATTTGTTCACCTAAGAAATTTAAACTTAAAGGTATTCCAGTATTACATAAAGTAAAGATGAAAAATAAGACAGTAAAGACAGGCATATAAGTAACTAATCCTCTTAGATATTGTATAATTCTAACACCTGTTCTATCATATATTACACCACCTACACAAATGAATAAAGCTGGTGAAACAAAACCATGGGCTATTGCTAATAACATTGCACCTTCTAAGCCTTGTATTGTATTAGAAAAAATACCTAATATCACAACCCCCATATGAGCTATACTCGAATAAGCAATTAATGCTTTAGTATCTTGTTGAATAATTGTAGCTAGACTAGCGTAAATTATAGTTATAATAGCTATTGTTTGCACTAAAGGACTGAAATAATTAGTAGCATCAGGTAAGAAGTTTATTAACACTCTAAGATATCCATAAGTAGCTAATTTTAAAATTGTTCCTGCTAAAATAATTGAACCAGCAAGAGGACTATCAGCATGTGCTCGGTAAAGCCAACCAGTCATAGGCCATAATGGAGTTTTAATTGCAAAAGCTATGAAGAAACCTAACCATAACAATTTCTGACTTTCTAAAGTAATTTCATTTAATGAAATCATTTGAAAATCTGTTGAACCTACATAATTATTTATTTCTAAGATAGCTAATAGCATAAATAAAGAACCTAGTAAAGTATATAAAAATAATAATAAAGCTGATCTTACTTTATTTTCTCCTGAACCATATAAAATAACTATTATAAATAAAATTGGTAACACACTTTCAAAGAAAACATAAAATAATAATAAATCTAACACAACAAAAACTGCTATTTGAAGAGTTTCTAAGAGCAGGAATGAGATTATAAAATATTTTACATTTTTATTTAAGTTATTATAATTACTTAATAAAGCTATAGGTGTTAGAAAAGTGGTTAATAACACAAAATATAAGGATATACCATCAACACCTATATTAAAATGACAAAAACTTAATTCTTTAAATTCATATACAAATTGAAATTGACTCGTACTTGAATCAAATTGTATCCATAACCAGATACTTAAGATAAAGGTTATTATGCTTGTAATTAACCCTATGTTTCTTATTCTTACTTTATTTAAAGAAGAATCTTCTGGTATTGGTAAAAGAATTAAGGAACCCAAGATCGGTATTAATAAAATTAATTTTAACATTGTTTATTTAACTTTCTGAGTTTATCTCTTCCTTTATTTATTCGGATATGACCTTTCCTTATATTTTTATTTTAATTAAATATACCCAGCCTCTCCTCAAACCTTTGGTTAAACCTTTGGTTAAACCTTTGGTTAAACCTTTGGTGGAGGCGGCAATAGGTAAAGAGGAAAAGCTGGGGAGGGAGGATATTAAAACAACTAAATATTATCTCTTTTATTTTAAGGAAACAAATAAAAAGGGCTTAATGAAATTTTTAATTAAAGTAAAGAATAAGCTTAATTATTTTAATTAAGAAATTATTTAATTATAATAGTATATAATTATATTTATAAAGTATTTTTATTTTACACGCCTACTGCCTCTTTAACCCTTACCTTAAAGGCCCCTCTTTTTAATTTATTTAAAGGTTTAATTAAAAAGGGAGAAAGGGAGACAAAGGAAAATATTTTTATTATTTAAGAGTTTTGTGTTTCCTCTAAGCCAGAGGCTGTTGTTGTTGCTAAATCCATAGCAGTATTTTCAATTAAACCTATTACTGGTACTATCACTATAAACCAAATAAAATAGAAGGCTGTACTTGCTTGTCCAATTTCTAAATAAGGTGTTTCAGGGTGGCAAGCACCAATCCACATTAAGATAAAGAAGTTAACAATAAATACCCAGTGAGCTAATTTCATTAAAGGTCTAAATTGGCTACCTCTAATTCTAGAAACATCAGTTAAAGGTAAAATTAATAAAATCAATAAAGAACCAAACATAGCAACAACCCCTAATAATTTATTAGGAATAGATCTTAAGATAGCATAGAAAGGTAATAGATACCATTCAGGAACAATACTTGAAGGTGTACTCATAGGATTAGCAGGAATATAATTATCACTATGTCCTAAAACATTAGGGTAATAAAATACCATAATACTTAATACTAATAAAAATAATAACACTGTTACTAAATCTTTAAATACAAAATAAGGATGGAAAGGTATTCTATCTCCATTATTACTTATTCCATTAGGATTATTAGAACCGTGAACATGTATAGCTATGAAATGTGCTACCACTAAACCAACTAAAACAAAAGGTAATAAGAAGTGTAAAGAAAAGAATCTATTTAAGGTTGCATTAGATACTGAAAAACCTCCCCAGATTAATTCCACTAAGTCATGACCAAACACTGGTATAGCACTTAATAAATTAGTAATTACTGTAGCACCCCATAAACTCATTTGTCCATAAGGTAAAACATATCCTAAAAAGGCTGTACCCATCATTAAAATAAAGATAATTACACCAATATTCCAAGCTAAAACCCTAGGTGTTCTATATGAACTATAAAATAATCCTCTAGCTATATGGCAATATACAAAAATAAAGAAGAAAGAAGCAACATTAGCGTGTGTATATCTTAATATGTATCCAGCATTTACATCTCTCATTATATGTTCCACTGAATTAAAAGCAAAATCAACATGCGGTGTATAATGCATTGCTAAAAATACCCCCGTTAAAATTTGTATAACTAAACATAGCCCTAATAAAGACCCAAAATTCCATAAATAAGAAAGATTAGCAGGTTGTGGAGAATCTATTAAATATGAATTTACTAATCTTAATAAAGATTGTGATTTTAATATTCTCATTTTTTATTTGTTTTTATCTTTAAACATTATCTCTTATTCCCCTCTTATTCATCTATTTAGATAATCAAGCCCTTATCTTAATCTTAAGAGCTTACTTCCTTATTTTTATTTGTAATAAGACAAAATTAAATTTAAGGCTAATTTAAGCCTCACTAAACAAATCCAGAAGGTGTTAAAAAGATAATGATTGTTAGTCTCGCCTGATTTTTAGATAGAAGATGAAAATTAAATTCATTTTTATAAAATAAGACAATATAACCTTTAAAGCTTATTACTTTGTTGGAATTTAATTACTTAATTTGTATTTGTGTTAATAGGGTTAAATTTTAATAAATTTAGAATTATAATATATTATAAATTGGATGTGACTAACTTCTTTATTTAAATTTAAGTAATTATTAAGCCTAAGAAGATTTGAACTTCTACAAATTTCTCATCAAAAAATCATTCTACCATTAAATCATAGGCTTTTATTTTTATATAAAAAAAGTAAATTTATATATCTCTTTTAAAGAAAGTTTATGAAATTTACTAGTCTTATTTTATTCCATGCTTAACCTAGCCTTTGCCCTTATTAAAAAGATAGAAGGAATAGGTTAAGTCAAGCCTTTTTTTCTTTTCATCTAAGCCCCTGCCTGTACCAGCTCCCCTTAAGGTAAAGGTTAAAATAACTGGGTTAAGGGGTGCAAGAGGCAGAGGATTGTTTTATAGAAGTAAGGAACAAGGTTAGCCCCCTCTATCTCATTTATTTCTTTTAAGAAAGAGAGAGGCAGAGATAAAGATTTTGGGAAGAAATGAGGGTTTTACCTCTCCTCTTACATCTCATCTTTGAGGTCAGAGGATATGTAAGCACCAAAGGTTTGAGGAGATAATTGTTTAGGCTTAATGTTCTTATTTTATAAAGAAAGCAAAGAAAACAATAAAAATTAAGGGTTAGGAATTAAAAAACTTGCTTAAAAAAAGATTAAAAAGTAAAAATGTTTACTACTTAATAAGGAGCGATATCAAAAGCAACTAAGATACTAGGAACTAAGATAATAAAGGCTACTGCAATAGGTAATAAGTTAAGCCAACATAATTCAATTAAAGCATCGTATCTCATTCTAGGTAAAGTGGCTCTAAACCAAACAAACATAAAACAGAAGATACAAGTTTTTATACCCAAGATAATACTTTGAAGATTAATGAATGAATTATTAACAAATAACTCAGGTAAATTATATCCGCCTAAAAAGAAAATAGCTGTTATTGTACTAAACAATACTATTGAACCATATTCTGCTAAAAAGAAGAATACAAAAGGTACACTAGAATGTTCTGTAAAAAATCCTGCTACTAATTCAGATTCTGCTTCTTGTAAGTCAAATGGGGTACGACTTGTTTCAGCTAAAATTGAGATAAAATAAAATATGAAGATAGGAAATAAAGGCACAATAAACCAAATAGCTTGTTGTTGTTCGATAATAACAGTAAAGTTAAATGAACCGCTTAATAAAATAATAATAAGAACAGCAGAACTTAAAATTAATTCATAACTAATCATACTAGCAGTTGATCGTAAACTCCCTAAAAAAGCATATTTAGAGTTAGCTGACCATCCACTAAATAAAATACCATATACCCCTAAAGATGATAAAGCTAAAGTATATAAAATTCCTAAAGAAAAATCTGAAATTGCTAAACCTTGTCCAAATGGAATAACTCCCCATCCTAAATAACTAAAAACCAAAGAAGATACCGGACTTAAATAAAATATGGTTTTATTACTTTGACTCGGCACTACCGTTTCTTTAAGAATTAATTTTAAAGCATCAGAAAAAGGTTGAAGGATCCCATAATATCCTACAGTGTTAGGTCCAACTCGTCTTTGGTGAGCAGCTAGTTGTTTTCTTTCAATTATAGTCATAAAAGCTACTGATAATAGAACAGGTAAAATTACCACTAATACATCTATTAAACTTATTAAGACATTAATTATTGTTATTATTAGATTATTTGTAATCATTGTTCTTGTTTTTTCTTACTTTTAACTTGTTAAAACTTTATTTTTATCTACCTTACCTTTACTTGTCCATTTATTTCTTTTAAGAAAGAGAGAGGCAGAGATAAAGATTTTGGGAAGACCAGCTTAAACAAGACCTAGGCTAAGCTTGCTTTACCGCGGCCATTAAGAATAAGCCTTGTTTTTAAGAAGTTTAAAGCCTGTATTAATTACAGTCTAGATAAAAATCTAGATATTTATTTACTTTTATATTTATTTAAATAAGTTAAAGAAAGATGGTTACAGGTTCTAAGGTGTTACCATGTATTTAAGCCTAAGCTTAATATAATTTAAGTAAGATATTACTAAAGTAAAGATTTAAATTTTGTCAGTTTTACCTCTTTTATCTTTATTCCCTCTAATACCTGATTAAAGCATAAGATTAGGAGGTGAGGGGTAAGAGGGTTTATGATTTTTAATTTAATTTTTAATTTAATTAATTTAAGCCCCTTCTATTTTGTTTTGTTTTTCAGCTGGGGACTGTTTTTATAGAGAGGAAGTATTTGTAGGCTTAGTGTAATTCAATAGCATCTCTAATGTAAGAGCATGTTAAGATACAGAATACATAACTTTGTATAAAGGATACAGCTAATTCTAAGCCAATTAAAGCCATAAAAATAGCAAAAGGTATTAAAGTTAATACTGCTATTAAGATACTTGCACTAAACATTTGTAATAAAAAGGTACTTAAGATTTTTAATAAAGTGTGTCCAGCTGTCATATTAGCAAATAATCGGATACCTAAACTAAAAGCTCTAGCACTATAACTTAATAATTCAATTAAAACTAATAGAGGCACTAAAGCTAAAGGAGTCCCACTAGGTATAAAATAAGAGAAGAATTTAAGATTATGAATTTTAAGACCTAAGATAGTAACAGCAATTAAGATAGTAAATGATAAACTTAGTGTTACAATAATTGAAGTTGTAATTGTATATGAATATGGGACATTACCAGTTAAATTTGCTATTAAGATAAAGAAGAATAAAGAATAGATAAATGGTAAATATACTTCATTTAAACTACCTATTTGATCTCTTACCATTGAATTTATACTGGCATATGAACTTTCTAAAGCTATTGACCAGTTATTTGGAATTAATTTAAGATTGTTATTAGCTAAATAGTGTAAACCTATTACTAAAAATAATACTAAGATTGTGTATAACGCTAAATTTGTTAATGTAAAATTTAAATAACCAAATAAAGGAGCATTTAAACCTACTAAACTTAATACTTCAAATTGTTCTAAAGGTGATGGATATATTGACATTTCTTGTAATTTCCTAGTTTAATTAATTACTCTCCCTACCTATTTACATATTCTCTTATCATTTAAGCAAAGACACTCCCGCTTTATCCTCTTTAGATTAGGCCAGAGGTAAAGTAAAATGTTAGACTTAATATAAAGGCTTTTATTGGAGGAAGCAAAGTAATAGACCTAAGACCAAAAAAAAAGATCTAATAAATAAAGTAAAGGAGAGTTTGTCTTAATTTATTTTGATAAGTTAAAACTTATAGACTTAAAAAATTTAAATTACTTAAAATAACTTAAAATTTTTAATATAGTTAAATCGAATATTATATAAATTTTTATATAATTTATATTTAATTTTTGTATTCTCCTTTACCTTAAGCATAAATAAATTGTTAAGGTTAGCTTATATGTTTTTCTTCTTATATCTCCTATTGCCATCTTAATTTGAGATAGTTTAAAAAAGGCTTGGCTAGGCCTTAACAGCTTTACTAAGGCAGGTGTAACAGCCTCAGCCCCCCTCACATCCCTTAAGGGAGGGGACTGGTAGAGGGAGACGGAGAAGAGTTTTATAAAATTCTTAAAATTCTTTATTTTAATTTATTTACACAAATACTGACATTATTAAATAATAACCAGAAAACAATACTATTAAGGGAGTGTTTTCATCAACACCAATACCAAAAGCATTTAAAAAGTTTAATAAATTATTCATATAAATAAATTATAAATATAAAAAGATATTTTTTAGATTATAAACTTGAACCAGCCCATAAATAAACAAAGGCATATAAAAATAACCAAACTACATCAACAAAATGCCAGTATGCAATAGCTCCTTCCATTCCGATATGGTGTGAAGTAGTTATATGATGTTGTAACAATCTATAGAATTGAACACCTATAAATATTGTTCCTACAATAACATGAAAACCGTGTAAACCTGTAGAAGAGAAGAACACTGTACCATATATAGAATCAGCAATAGTAAATCCTGCTTCAACATATTCATAATATTGTAAACCTGTGAATAAGATAGCAAAGATTAAGGTTAATAGAGTCCCTAAAATAGCATATCTTCTATTACCTTTAATTAAAGCATGATGTGCAAAAGTAATAAAAGCCCCTGAAGATAATAATAAAATAGTATTAAGTAAAGGTATAGCTAAAGGATCTAATGTTTCTATTCCTAAAGGCGGCCATGTTCCACCTATTTCCACTGAAGGTGATAAACTTGAATGAAAATATGCCCAGAATATAGATAAAAATGCCATTAATTCACTTACAATAAATAAGGCAATACCTATTGTTAACCCTCTTTTTACTTGTTCAGTATGATGACCTAAATAGGTACTTTCTACTATTATATCTCTAAACCATAATCCCATACCAGTTGAAACTAAGATAACTCCTAAATTTAATAAATAACCTCCAAATTTAAAACCTTGCATATATAAAACTGCAGAAACAGTTAAAACTAATAATGCAAAACTCATTGAGATTGGCCAAGGTGAAGGATCTACTAAATGGTAAGGATGACTTTGAAATCTATTTTTGTCTAATGCAATCATTTTTAAATCTCCAGCAAATGATAGATACTAATAAACATTCCTTTCTTATTCTAAATTATTAAGATAATTTATAGTTCTTAATAAGCTTACTAACTTTAATTATTATTTTTGGTAATGCTAGAATTTATTCAACTCTATATTAGCCACTTACTCTTTTAAAGAAAGTTTATCTTATATATTGCTCAGCTTACCTTACAGTCACATTATAAAATTAAAGATAGAGAATCAATCCCCTGTTTACTTCTACAAAAGCTACTCTCTCCCTCACCGGCTGGGGCTGGCACTCCTCTCCTCAGCCCTTTGGTGCTTGATTTATCTAATAAAAATAAAAAATATTGTAAAAATAAAAATAAAAAAGGGCATATGTGATTATAATAAGTTAAAGAAACTTACAATTTTAATAAAGGATTTAAAGTATAAAAATTAAAGATGAAAGATAAATTATAATTAATCTCAATTCACTTAATAATGCGTTATCAAATAAGATTGGACTAAAGACTAAGAATAATAAAGTTAGTAGACCTAAAGTTATATATAAAGCATAAGTAGTTATAATTCCAGTATCTAATTTAGCAATATTACCTGCCTTTAAATTTAAAATATTACTTAAGCCGAAAGGACCTACAACTTCAATAATTCCTCTATCTAAGACTTTAGAGATAGCGTAACCTAGTTTTAACCCTCTAGTTATAACGTAATGATTATAAATTACATCAAAGAAATATTGACCATTTAAAAATCTATAAACTTGTCTTAAGAGATTTGAATTATCAGTTAATATTTCTGGTGTCTTATGATAAATAAATAGTGCTAATGCTCCCCCTATTATTGATAAGATACTTGGTAGTAATTTTAACAATAAAGGAAGACTAAATTCAGCTTCAACTAAAGAGATATTATTAGGATGTATAAATAAACTATTACCAAAAAAATCAGTACCTATACCCACAAATAAATCTGAGAAAACAAAACCAAAGAAGATACTGAATAAAGACAAGATAGTTAAGGGGATAATAACAGCTAAATTAGCTTCATGAATATTTTTATAGGTATTTTTATTAGCATTAGGAACACTTAAGAAAACTAAAGAAATTAATCTAAATGAATAAAAAGAAGTTAAACCAGCAGTAATACTTCCTAAAATATAAGCATAATTTGAAGTGAAACTATATCTAGAGTATGCTAATTCAATAATTAAATCTTTACTATAAAAACCTGAAAGCCAAGGTAAACCTAATAAAGCTATAGTTCCTATTAACATACTTGAATATGTAAAAGGTAAAAAGTTTATTAAACCTCCTAATCTTCTTACATCTTGTTGATCTGCGGTACTATGTATTATAGCCCCTGCTCCTAAGAATAATAATGCTTTAAAGAAAGCATGGTTAACTACATGCATTAAAGCCACATTATATTGACTTAATCCTACAGCCATAACCATATATCCTAATTGACTTATTGTACTAAAGGCTATAATTCTTTTTATATCATTTAATACTAAACCACAACTTGCCGCAAAAAAAGCGGTACTTGCACCAATTAAAGTTATTATTAATAAAGCTGTAGTACTGTATTCTAAAATTGGACTAGATCTTACCAATAAATATAATCCCGCTGTAACCAATGTCGCTGCATGTAGTAAAGCACTTACTGGTGTTGGGGCTTCCATTGAACCAGGTAACCAACTATGTAAACCTAATTGAGCACTTTTTGCCATAGCACCCATAAAAATTAATAGACTAAGAATAGTAATAGCAGTCTCATTTATATAAGGACTTAAAGAAAAAACAACCGAATAATCAAATGAACCAAATAATGCAAATAAAGCAAAAAAACCTATACTTAATCCCATATCCCCAACTCTATTCATAGTTAAAGCTAAGATAGCGGCTTTATTTGATTGTATTCTTGTAAAGAAGAAATTGATTAATAAATAAGATACTACACCTATACCTTCCCAACCTACAAACATTACAAAATAATTAGCTCCTGATGCTAAAATTAGCATAAAGAAAGTGAATAAAGATAAATAACTAAAAAATCTTTGATTATGAGGGTCATTAGCTAAGTAATCAATAGAATAAATGTGAATTAAAGAAGAAATATATAAAACTGGGATGAACATAGCTACAGTTAATTGATCAAATAAAAATTCCCAAGAGATTGTTATTAATTCTGAGTCTAGCCATTGACTTAGTTTAATAGAAACAGGACTACCGCAAATACCCACTTCATAAAAAGAAATACTTGCTAAGATACTTGCTAAAATTAAACAAGTACAAGTAATAAAATGAGCACCAGTAACACCGATTTTTCTACCTAAAAATCCAGAAATTAAAGAACCTAAGAAAGGTAAAAATAAAATAGTTAAATACATTTATGTTCTTAATGAAATATTTCCTCTTAATCGATAGTATGCAACAAGTATACTTAATCCTATTACTGATTCTGCTCCGGCTATACTAATTATATAAATACTATAGATTTGACCTATGTTATCGTCAAAACTAAAACTACTTATTAATATTAATAAAGTTACAGCTAATAGCATTATTTCTATGGCTATTATCATTAAAATGATATTTTTTCTATTTAAAATAAAACCTAATATTCCTATTAAAAATAAAATAAGTGATAAATTCATAGTTATTTTGTGCTAATTCCTTTAGGTACCATTAAAATAGTAATAAAAGATTTATTTTAGGCCTCTTATCTCTTACAAATAAAGAGGATAAAATGTGCCTCTAATTATATTAAAGACAGCCTTTTTTTAACCCCGCCAGATTAGAAGAAAAATAAATTTTTAATATTAATCTAATTTTGTTAAATTAGTAAAATCTTGCTTAATTTTCCCTCATTTGCCTCTCATCTGTAGATGTAAAGAGGGGAGAGGCCACTTATAAGCTTGGCGGAAAGAGGAGAAAGGGTATGTGTATAAAACAAATAAGTAACTTAAAGCAAATAATAATTCTTAAAGTTAACCTTGCAAAGGTTTATTTACCTAAATACTTTAAAACTTAAGATTGAACAGGTAACATGTTGAATGCATGGAATGGCACAGGACTTTCTAAGGCCCATTCTAAAGAAGTTGATACTTGGGCTTCATTTTTAAATTCGTAAGTTGAAGTAAAGAATGAAGGTACTGACCAAGGATTGTTATTAACTTCTTTTCCATTTGCAAATAAATCATATACAATATAACCAAATAATATTGTGGCTACTACTGAAATTAAAGATCCAAAACTACTTAATACGTTCCATATTGTAAAGGCATCAGGATAATCCGGTATTCTTCTAGGCATTCCAGCTAAACCTAAGAAATGTTGAGGGAAGAATGTTAAGTTTACTCCTACAAACATTGTCCAAAAGTGAATTTTTCCTAATAATTCATTGTATGTCTTACCTATAATTTTTGGTGACCAAAAATAGAATCCGGCAAATAAAGCAAATACAGCACCCATACTTAAAACATAATGGAAGTGAGCTACTACGTAATAAGTATCGTGTAATGCAATATCTAAACTGGCATTAGCTAAAACTACCCCAGTTACACCACCTATAGTGAATAAAGCTAAGAACCCTAATACAAATAATAACGGTGTAGTATATCTTAAACTACCTCCATAGCATGTGGCTAACCAAGAAAAGATTTTAATTCCAGTTGGAACCGCAATAACCATTGTAGCAGCAGTAAAATAAGCTCTAGTATCAACGTCTAATCCAACAGTAAACATGTGGTGCAATAAAATTAAAATAAATTTTAATATTTTAAATTTAATATACGGAATTACCCGTATTTGGACTATCTCTTTATTTCAAGACGTTTATTTAGAAATCTTAGCTGAACCTGTTTTCTTATTTAAACTGTTATTAAGATTTATTTGCTTAGAGAGTAACTTAATTTTATTTAAGCCCTCATTCTTTAAATGTTCTTTATTTAAGACCATTGTGTAAACTTCTAACCATTTTTTAAATGAATGAAATTTTTTTGTTTTTAACGGAAATAATAAAAAATAATCTCTTACAAGTACTAATCCTTTAAATGAGTTATTGTGGTATCGGTATACTTCTTTTGTTTCCTTTCTTAAATTAACCTGACCAAAACCAAATAAATCCTTAATTTGCTGTAATGTTAATTCTGCATTTTTTTGGTCTAATATAAATTTTAATACAACACGATAACCGGTAACAGTATGTAAACGTTGTTGTATTGCAACATTAAAACATCCTTCAGCATCAGTAAACCCCGATAACCAAGCGTCGTTTAAATTAGGTTTTACCAAATTATGATTTAAAGATAAATTTAAATCAATTTTATTATTTAGTAATTTAACCCAACCTTTAAGCTGATTTACCCTATGTGTTAAGGTCAAGTTACCATTAAAGATAAAAAAGAGAAGCAAAATTTCTTGAGGGTCAGTAACAATGAATCTCGTACAGTTTTTAAATTCTCGTACAACACCAAAACCTAATACTTTTTGTATTTCATACAAAATCGCACTCTCTTTTTGAGTTAATACGAATTTTAACCTGTCTTGATTGCCTAATATTGCTCCATCTCCTTCTGAAAACCCTATAAACCAAGTTAACCATTTTTTAGTAATAACAGTTCTACCTCTTTCCCCCTCTCCATTACATTTAGGGAAGGTAGAGGCAGCGATAAGAGAACAGTGGTGTTTTCGGCCTTTTGGCCAGTGTTCAAAAAAGAAATCAAATTTTCGATCTTGAAATATCTCGCATATAGTCTCTGAGGGGCTCTTTAAACTCAAAGTATACGGATTCCCTGCTGATTGAGTATAGCTAGCAAAATTTTTACTATTCAAAGTATTTGTTAGCACTAAACTTTTCCAGCATATAGCGAGATTTGTTACCCCCATTTTACAATAAAGGAGAGCCACCGTTCGACTCCATACAATAAATCCAAGTATTCCAATAGAGAACATGGCATAAACCATACCAATGTATCCAAAGATTGGTTTACCTGAAAAGGTTGACACTACATGACTAACTATACCAAATCCAGGTATAATTAAAATATATACTTCAGGGTGCTTCTATCTCATTTTAACCCCTTCTAGCTTTAAGAAGACATTAAAAAACTGAAATAGAACGGACTATATCTTCAACTTTCTCCATTTAACTAAAAAGGCTAGCCAGGCCTTATGATGAATGCTATTTTCAAGAAAGGCTTCAAAATCTTTTAATTTGAAATATTCATCTATAAGATAAAAACGGTGTGATTTATAGCTTCGACATTTTCCTATAAAATAAATTTTCATTTTTATAAGATCTTCACGACTTTGTATTGACCATTGATAACAACCGTTTTTACTGTTATCATAATAAATATAGCCGCCAAAAACTTGTTTGTACCATTGCACATCTGTTAATAACTTATTGGTTACTCTTAGACTTAATTGAGGTCTACATTTTTTTAAGGTAAACCCAATTGTTCCGTCGGCATCAAAAAATCCTGCAAACCAATAGCTTGATTTTGTCAAAGGTACTGACTCTAAGACAGAAATATTTAATTGTTGACAAACTCGATGTAACTGCAAAAGTCGTGAAGTGTGTCTAATGTGTCCATTTATAGAATTAATTAATTTAATCATGCCTTTTCGATTACGAAGGCGATAACGGTAAGCTTTTGCACCGCTTCGCATTTTAATACTTCCTCCAAGTTTGTCTTGTATATAACGAAGAAGTTGTAAATCTTCAAATCCCATAGTAATTTCAAGGCTAGTATAACCTTGCTTACTAACTTGTAGAGAGCCATCTCCATCTATAACCCCAGCTAACCATTCACAAAAGGATTTAGAAAAAGGATGAGTTGCTGCGCGTGTAGTCTCTGAGGTTCCTACTTGACTACTTATAAAGCATCGTTGGTTACCTGCTGATTGTGTCGTATTCACTACATTTTCACTGTAACGGGATCTTATTAAGAGACCACTTATGTTTATAGTAGTAATGAAATTAGCCGAACATTCCCAGCATATAGCGCAGTTCAAGTTCAGATTAGTTACTGAACAGGGCCATTGTTGACCGAAGAACCAGAATAGGTGTTGATATAAAACAGGGTCACCACCCCCCGCTGGATCATAGAAACTAGTGTTAAAGTTTCTATCAGTTAATAACATTGTGATTCCACCGGCTAATACAGGTAAAGATAATAATAATAAAATAGCTGTTACAAAAATAGCCCAAACAAATAAAGGTAATTTATGTAAAGACATACCAGGAGCTCTCATATTTAATACTGTAGTAATAAAATTAATAGCCCCTAATAAAGAAGAAACCCCAGCTAAGTGTAAACTAAAAATAGCTAAATCAACAGACCCACCAGAATGTGATTGTATACCAGCTAATGGAGGATAACATAATAAATAATGAATCTACTTATTTTATAAATTCATTGCCAATACTCTCATATTGGATTGGACTATACCTTCATTTTACCTTACTTCCCTCCTCTCACCTTTGGTGAGGCGCCCTTTTATTATAAGGGAAAGAAAAATACACTCGCTCAATCCTTATAACTTAGGGAAGTGCAGAGGGATAAAACTATAAACACTTAATTTTAAAGTTTTTATCTAATCGAATAGATTTTATATTTCGCATAAGATTTTGAATCTTTACCAGATACTCATAGTTTTTATTTTGCTTATTAAAAGATCGTGCCCAAATTCGATATTCTAATGCTTTCATCCCTTTCATTGTTTTATGAAAGTATTTCAAAATAAATTGAATATCTTTAGAACCAGTTACTACTACCGTGTTATATGTTTTCTTTTTAGTTACTTTAACCTGAAGAATCACGGCTATAGCTTCTAGTACTATAATATCCAGTTTTTGTGTTATCTCAAATGCATGTACTAGTCGTTGTGGACCTTTCTTTACAATATAAAAACTTCCTTCTGCTTCTGTAAACCCAATTAACCAATGTTTACTCATTATTTTATTAGCTTCTTGAATACTATTTACAGTATTTCCGATAACTTGCCAAGCAGGAGAGATATACTCACTTGGTATTTTATTTAGAGATTTAGCTTTAAGCTCACTAATTAAATTATCTTTCATTTCTTTAGATAACGAAGGATTTGCCATAGTTAGAATAGCTTCCCTAAATAAACTATAATTAAAGTGTTTACTAGTAAGTAATGGTTGATTATCAAAAATAGGTAGAATGTATTGGATAATATGTTTTACATTTCGTATTCGGAATTCAGCAGTATTATCTTTAGAATTAGGAACAGAGACAGAGCCGATACCAAGGGTAGATTTGATAAAATAAAGTAATCGTAGATTATAATTACTTTGACCTATTTTATAGGTAAAACACCAAACACCTTTATTATTCTTATTAAAGTAAAAAGTACCGTCACCGTCTGTAATTCCAACTAACCACTCCTTAAATTCTGTACTATTTTTAATAAAACCACTTCCCTCCTCTTTTGAGAGTCGGGGGTAAAATGCACTACGTTTAGTCTCTGATGGGTTATTTATTTCAAATACTTCTTTGTTACTTGTTTTACTTCCCCTTAAACCAGCTCCCCTTAAGGGAGGGAGGGAGAGTAGCTTAATAAAAAGATGTTTAATTATTATTTTTATCATGAGACAAGTAACTTTGATTGAAATAATTATAGAACTAATAAAAATAACCCAGGCGGATTGTCCCCGTGTTGCCGACATTTTTACATCATTTGAAAGAGTTGAATGAGTATTCGGCTCCGAGTAGAGGAGTTTCCCGCATCGAGTAGTGTTTAGTAGATTAAATAGTTCCACCCTATTAAAGTTAAGATAAGAGGGACTATTAATCTGAGACAGCTTATCCTTAACTGTCCATCCTGTACCTGCACCATTTTCTACTAATGAACTAAGTAATAGCAAAATTAATGAAGGTGGTAATAACCAGAATGAGATATTGTTTAATCTAGGGAAAGCCATATCTGGAGCCCCTATTTGAACAGGTAATAAATAGTTACCAAATCCACCTACCATAGCAGGCATTACCATAAAAAATATCATTAAAAATGCATGGGCTGTAATTACCACATTATAAAGTTGATGGTCTCCTTGTAAAAATTGAACACCAGGTGCTGATAATTCTAATCTTATAATCATTGAAAATGCTGTACCAATCATACCAGAGAATATCGCAAAAATTAAATAAAGGGTCCCAATATCCTTAGCATTAGTTGAGAATAGCCACCTAACCAC